ACTCAGCTTGTTCAAATGGGAAATACAGCTAATTTAAAAGAAAATAATTTTGGAAAAGTAAAACCATTTTTCACTTTTCCAAAATTATTAATTTTTTATTTGGAAGTTAAATATAATTCTAGATCCTCATCTTTTTAGTGCTGAATTGCTTATAACGAAATTCTTATATCAAAAAATATTAATTCTTTTAATACTATTAATAAATAATTATTTTCAAGATATTTTTTGTTAAAATTAAAACTTATATTATTTGAAGATTTTTTAAAGAAATAAGAATTATTGATTAGGTCAAACTAAACACACTACTAGCTTTAATATCAGCATCTGTAATTGTAACTAAATCTGCTTTGGTAAGTATACGACCACCGCTATCAAAATTACGATTTGCTTGTCTCATTCTAGCTCTATCTAATGCATTTCTAACACTTCTTGCATTTGCAAATAATGGTTGTTCTCGACGTTTCATAATATAATCTAAAAACGCTGGTTCGGCTTCAGGAGAAAACTGATATTGTTGTTCTTCTAGCATCATTTTCGCAATTATAAATAATTCGTCTGGTGAATAATCTGGGAAATCTACATGGTTAGCGATTCGCGATGATAAACCTGGGTTTGATGTATAAAATTGTTCCATTCGGTCTTTATAACCTGCAAAAATAATTACTAAATCGTCACGCTGATTTTCCATTACCTGCAGAAGAATTTCAATCGCCTCACTTCCATAATCCCTTTCATTATCTGGTTTATATAAATAATAAGCCTCGTCAATAAATAATAGTCCACCCATTGCTTTTTTTAATACTTCTTTCGTTTTAGGAGCTGTATGTCCAATATATTGACCAACTAAATCATCTCTTGTGACAGTTAATAAATGTCCTTTTTTTGAATGTCCTAATTTAAATAATATATCAGCCATTCGGGTAGCAACTGTAGTTTTACCTGTACCTGGACTACCTGTGAATGACATATGTAAACCTGGATTTCCCGTTGTAAAACCCAAGCTTTCTCGTAATTTATCTATAACTAATAATGCCGAAATTTCTTGAATTCTTGTTTTTACTGGAATTAAACCTACTAGTTCTTCATCTAATATATCAATGATCTTTTTTATTTCAGTATCTAAATAAACTTGTTTTAAATTTAAATTTTTTTCTAACGATAAAGTTTCTAAACTTTTTGTTGCTGCTTGTTCCATAGACTTTTTTCCTATTAAAATATTTTTTGTTTTGTTAGAATCTACCGAGTTAACCTTTGTTTTTTTAATTAATTATTATAGATTCAAGAAAAGATGAAATAAACAACTAGAGAAAATACAAATGTATCTTTTCTATCGTTGTTTGAAGTATAATAATAATATTAATTAACGATGTTTTAGTTTTGTGGATTTAAACATATATTATAGATACATAATAAATATACTTAATTTTACACATTATAAAAATAACGATAAATTATTTAGGAGATAATTCTTATGAATTGGCAAGTTATTGGTCAAGTAATTACTGCAGCATTAATTATTGTATCAGGTCCACTAATTATTTTTATAGCAAAAAAGGCTGATTTATAAAATCTTAAGTATATAGATTATATATTAGATTATGATAAACTGTACTTAAAGGAATTTTCTGAGTTTGTGATGCGTCTGGATCTTCAGGTCTTACAAATAACTTGCAATGACATTCTTTTCTTTCCCGCATTGCAACACAGGGGCAGATCCAAAAATTTAGTTCAATTTCTACCCTTTCACTACGAAAATTTCTACAAGGGCATAATGGAAGTTGATATCGTTCTTTATAATCAGCTAATCCCGAAATAATTACTGAAGTAATAGAAGGATCTAAGCAAAAAAACGTATTAGTTTTTTTAGCGTAAAGTTCAGCAAAATTATGCATTTCTTTTACACGAGTACCTTTTTCAAGCTTATTATTTTGAATTACTTTTTTAGTTTCTTTTAAATCCATGGGTAAAGTTTTAATTTAGTTTTAATTTATTGTGTTAGTATCGTCTACTACAAAATTTAATAATAAAATATATTATGTTAATTAATTACCTACCTTCAATTTTAGTACCTCTAGTTGGGTTAGTTTTTCCAGCTGTTGCTATGGGATTATTGTTTATTTATATTGAAAAAGATACGATTGAATAATTTTGTAAATGTTTAAAATCTTACTGGTAAGTAAGATTTTAAACATTTACAAAATTATTCAATCGTATCTTTTTCAATATAAATAAATAATAACTGATTTTTCTACTTAGTTAAAGTGAAGAACCAAGACCAGAATAAGAACCAAAAATAAAAGTACCTACAACAACTATAACTCCTAAACCACCAGCTAATGCAACTATCCAAAGTGGCACTCTTCCTGTTCCTACCATAATAATTTTTAGCTCCTATATTTTTTCTTAATCTTATAAAAACTGTATCTAGCAACGAAAAATTTCTCTAATTTCTAATTAAAAAAGTAGCTTGAGAAAAGTACGGCTAATACAAAAAATAATAATAAACCCCAGTATAAAGACGTACGACTTATTTCAACTTCTTGCTTATTAGGATTTGGACCTGTCATTTAGTAACCTCCTATCGTTGAATAAATTGCATTGATGTAATTGCACCTAAAAAAAATATCGTTGGAACAGCTAAGCCGTGAATAGCAAGCCAACGAAAAGTAAAAATAGGGTAAGCTACAGGTTGATTTGTATTTCTAGTCATATTTTTCCTACTTATATATATATTATTTTTTATTTTATTTATTACTCTTTTGCTATAATTTCATAACAATTTTAGATGATAATTCACAAATAACTTAGCAAAAGGGTAAACTGATTATTGATAATAGCTAAGTCAAAATAAGCTAATACGCTTGAATATCTTCGATTTAACTACACAAATTATATTTTAAGGATTTACTATTTCCATAAACTGATATTTATGAAAATAAGAGTAACTGAAAATTATATCTCGAATTATAACCCTCTTGTTAAATCTTCTAACTCTTCTTTAGCGCTAAATCTATCGTTAACTAATGGGACTTGTTGTCTATCTTGAGTAAAATATTCATTAGGTCGAGGAGTTCCAAAAACATCATAAGCCAAACCAGTACTTATGAATAACCACCCAGAAATAAATAAAGAAGGGATTGTAATACTATGGATAATCCAATAACGCACACTTGTTATGATATCAGAAAAAGGACGTTCTCCGGTTGAACCGCCAGACATTTTAAAACTCTCTCCATTTTATAAAAATCTATTACACTTATACTTCTAATAAATTCTAAGTATAATAAAATTATTTCTCATTCCTATTATTTATGTCATCACAATACTAATACTATATATTTTATATTTAGTAGCGAGCAGCGAGAATCGAACTCGCATCAATAGCTTGGAAGGCTATGGTTTTACCACTAAACTATGCTCGCACTCTTACCCTACTATATTATAATTTATATATTATAAAAATTAAATTAATAGTAGTTAAAGATTATTAAATGCAAATCTTATAAATATTATAATCCTTCTAGGTTAATATTTAAAAATCTCGCTAGTTCTGAAGCTTCATTTTCTAAAACTTCTAAAGATCTTGGTTGCTCAACTGGTGTTAAGGGAATTTCTCGTTGATCTTTCGTACATAAATATATAATCCGTTTAGGGTTAATACCATCTTGAATATTTAGTTTGATACTTTTAATATTTTTAAAGGCATAAACTAATAATATCTGACGATTCTTACCAGGGAATCCGCGTCTTACGATACGAATTAATTCATTTTGTTTATCAAATTCGTTATACCCACTACCTACATCCCAAAAAACAGTAAGCCCAATATAGATACTTAAACTTATTGCAACAACACCATAAAACGTCATAACAAGTCCTTGAGGTAAAAAGGCCAAGTCTGTGGAATTAATAAAAAATAATAAATTCTTTTTTAAATAGCTTGAGACCCCCGTTAGAAAAAACCCTAACCCTCCAAAAAATAAAATAAATGTCCAAAAAAAATTGCTAAAACGCCTCGAACCAACGACAATATCACGCTTTAATAAGTTATCACTCATAATTATTTATTTTCTTACATTATAGAATTTCCAAATACTTAGAATATAGTTCTAAATTTAATTTAAATTAAATTTTAATAAGTTAAAACAAATTAAATCAACTTAATGCCTTTTAATCCTAGAAATAAACCTGAAGCAAGGACAAAAGCAATACCTAATAATAAAAAATAATCAATAAGAACACTCATTTTTTTCCTTTGGATAAAAACTCTAAAAAATGATATAATATGGTATTATATATCTAAAGCAAAAAATACACTAATTTAATTGATCTATTTCCGTTAAGCAATAAAACAATCTTTATCATTTTTTACAATTTTAAATTATTCTCTTTTAAAAAGATATAAATATTTTTACTTAATAAATATGACAAGTTTTATTAAACCATACAATAATGATCCATCAGTTGGTCATTTATCAACACCAGTAACTTCGTCAGCAGCAACAAAAGCTTACTTAGGTAGTTTACCAGCTTATAGAAAAGGATTATCACCCCTTCTAAGAGGCTTAGAAATTGGTATGGCTCATGGTTATTTATTATTAGGACCATTTGAAAAATTAGGACCACTTCGAGAATCTGAAATTGCACTTCTAATAGGTTTTTTATCTTCAGTTGGTCTTGTTACTCTATTGACAGTTTGTTTAGCAATGTATGGTAAAGTAACGTTTCAAGAATCTGATAATGATATTGTGAATCCAAATGATTTACTAAATGGTAAAAATTGGACTCAATTTACATCCGGATTTTTTGTTGGTTCATTTGGAGGTGTTAGCTTTGCTTATCTAATACTTCTTAATTTATCATAAACTAAATTATAGATTTATTAGGTTTTGATCTTCAAAACCTAATAAATATTCAAAAAAATTCGAACAAAACTCTAAATTATAAGTTATAAACTTAAATTAAGAAATTTATTATATAAACTTGGTGTTATTACAGCGAAGCAATAATCATAAAATTGTCCACATAAATATGATTGATTATTTTTTAGGTTAATAATAATCATAAATTGAGTATGATTAATTATTCCCTTTACTCGCAATGAATGAACTCGTTTCGATTCTAATTCTTCCTTTACTAATCTGGTTGATAAAAATGATGCTCCTAATCCATCTTGGACGGCACGTTTGAGAGCTTTGACTGAATTTAATTCCAAATTAATTTTTAATGTCTTATGCTTCGTACTAAGCTTATTTAAAATCTTATCTAGAGATTTCCTTTCTTCAAAACAAGGTTTTGTACCAATAAAATTTAAATTACATAAATTTTTACTGCTTATACTAGTCGGGAATTTTTTTTCATAGGTTTTAGGTAAAATTAAAACCATTTTATCTTCAAAATAAGGAGTAATATACAAAGAGTTGCAGATATTTCTAGGTACATTCTCATTTCGAACAATTCCTATATCAATTTTGCCATTAACTATCTCCCAAGAAAGACTTTGACTAGAACTCATTTTTAGTTGAACATGAACGTATGGATAGCGTTTTGAGAATAAATCAACAAGTTTTAATGATATAAATTCTCCTATATTTGTATCCGAACCAATTATTAAACTAAACTTTTTAAATTTTTTAAGATATAATAAAGCCTTATCGACTTCTTCACATAATCTTAAAATTCTATTAGCATAATCTAAAACTAATTCTCCTTCAGGAGTAAAGTATACTTGTTTTTTTCTTTTTGTATAGACGTTCGAGTAAAGATTTTTTTCTAAATTTTTAATCTGTACGCTAAGAGCTGGCTGAGACAAGTACAATAATTTTGCTGCCAGTGTTAAATTACCTTGATTCTTTATTGTTTGAAGAATTTTTAATTGTTCCAAACTAAAGGAAAAACTTTTCATTTTATATAATTTGTACTATAATAAACGTAAGTAATAAATTTTCTTAGAATTGTCTTGATGATTTAATGCTGAATTAGGAATAGTTTGTAAAAATTAGTAACTTCATTAAAAATAGGAATAAAAAGAGTTCAAATTTTCATATATTTGACAAAAATTATAAGGTATTCTTAGAGTTTAAGCTTGGATATTACTAAAAATATAAAATAGAATTTAATTTTTTAATTCACCAGAGATATATACATTTCACTTTTAATAGAGGATGAATAATTCTTAATCGTAAAGAATTAAGACATTTAATTAAATTAAAAAATTATACTTAAGAAAAGATTCATCTCGACACGAATGATAATTTCATCAACAAATTTAATTAGGAGTAATAGTATGGATTTACGTCTTTTATTTGTTTTTTTTCCTGTTTTAGCTGCAGCTTCATGGGCATTATATAACATTGGACGAGTTGCTTTACAACAATTTAATAAGATTGCTTCACGTTAAAAACGAAAAAGCTAACTTTAACTTATTATTTAATTGCTTACAATTCTTTATAAGCAAAAAGAATTGTAAGCAATTAAGTAAATTAAGATTTAGCAAGAAGTTAATCAGAAAAGATGCAGCAGGTTTTACTTTTACGCTATTAATATTATAAATATTAATAAAAGGTTAAACTACAAATTCTTTTATTTAAGAAAATTTACTAAACATATAAACAAAATTATTTTTTCTCTATGTAGAGCTTAATAACTTAATAATATAATATTAGTAGTAACTATTATCGAAGTTTGTCGATAAAGTATTGATTAAATAATAGTACTAATATTTTTAAGAGGATAATAATTATGAGTGTTTTAGATGTAGTCGATCCCTCATCTATATTTGGTTGATAAAGCAGCATTAATGGGAGAAAATGTTCCTGTTGCTGGAAATGCTATTCTATGCACGGATAGTATTTTACTACCGGCCATGTAGACCTTAATTTTTGTTATACTATAAGTCCAATCGCAATAATATTTTTTGGCGCAACTTGCATATTTGGGATCGCAGGTGCTACAGCTTCTAGTGCGGCTCTAGTAAGTTCGTTTGCCGGCGTACCGCCAACGGCATTGCTTAGTATACTTGGTGCTAGAGGATTTAATTGTCTAAGTAAATACACAGTACCTATAGGTACTGCCACTGCTGGAAACGTTACGAATATGGAGCTCTGATGATACCCCTTTCCCTGATATAAAACTTAGCAATCTAAAGAAATTAATGGAATCAATGTATTAATAATAGAATTAATATGAATGCTATAATTATTAACTAGGTTAATTAGGCGATATAGCCAAGTGGTAAGGCCGTGGATTGCAAATCCTCTATCCTCAGTTCGAATCTGAGTGTCGCCTAAATCTAAACCTTTTATTATAAGATATAAAACAGTATGGTAGAATTGATTGACAACAGTAGGGGGTGTGGCGGAATGGTAGACGCAACGGACTTAAAATTTTGAGCATCAAATCACAAACTTGATTCGCAAAGTAAGTTCTCAAATTCAAGGAAATCTAAGTCAAAATCTAATTATTTATTGATAGGATAATCTTGAGCCAAGAATTAATAAGGTGCAGAGACTCGACGGGAACTACCTTAACTGGTAAAGAAAGAGTCCAATCTCTAAGGAAAGAGTATAAAATTATTATACTTAATCTTAATGATGAAAATCATATTGAGATGAAAATCCGTTGATATATATAATCGTGAGGGTTCAAGTCCCTCCACCCCCAATATTATCACTGTAGTGAGATATTTCAAAGGAATTTAATCAAACTTAAGCACCAATTTAGTGTCTAAAGTAAAGAGACACATTAAAACATTGGTCTTAGGCTAAAAAGTATTAAAAAACTAAAATATAATTGAAAAGTAGCAGCTAATTGATGATTGTTATAGTTCAATTAATCCTTTCTTGACAAATTAACTAATTATTTAGCACCTAAATGTCTATTCCAAACTAAAGTCACATTCTTATATGGAAAAACTGGAACGGGAAAAACAAGCTCAGCTATTAAATATTTTGCTAATCTATTAGGTAAAGAAGAAACTGATCCTGAAATATTCGATCATATTTTTATAACGTATGGCAGTTTAAAATGTTACGGTGGTTAGCAAGCATATAAGTTAATGATAATAGGTAAAGAAAAAGGAGAAAAAAATAAACTACCTCAATTAGAAGGTTATGTTGAGTTTGCGAAACGAATTTCTTTTCTTAAATTCGTTTCTATGACTGGAAGAAACTTTTGGGCCAGACCAAGACACGGGTCACAACAAGATGACAGCTAATACTGTAAAAAGGATGGCAACTTTAACGAGTGGGGAGAAATACGAAGATAAGGAAAAGCCCAAGATAAAAATATAAATATAAGTCCTAGTCTAGATATTACAGAGATCGTTAAAGCTTTAGAAAATGGTGCTAATCCTGTCAGTTTAATAAAAAATCGAACTGTAAATACCTCAACTAAACTAACAGTACTTGACAAATTTCGACGTATTTTTTTATCACAGAATTATTGTATTAATTCATTAGAACTAATTTTAAAATCCTTCGCAAAGACTCTTTAGCTCTCGAATTCTACTCTCTAGGACAATTATGTTACCTTTATCCCAATAAAATTTATTAAACTTGGTGTTCAAATAAAACATTATAATAAGAGTATACCCTACAGTTAGTAAAAGTGAGGAATAATCTATTTTCTAGCATTTGATTGATGACGACTTGAAAGAAAACGATCTATTAATAGTTACTACACAACGGGGTTATATTTCTTGCATTTGCTTTGCCTTATTCAAGTAATATTGTTATTTATAAATTAATTGCTACTAATATCTCTGTAATTGTAAACTTTGGAAATGAGCGACGTAAGGAACGACATCGACAGTAATTCAAACTGCAATGAACAATGTAAGGTATCAAAATGGGTTATCAACAAAAACTTAATCTCTACGGTCAAATATTTAAAATAGGATATAGGATGAAAAGCTTGTCATTAGTAAACTTAGAAAATTACAAGTCCCGCTCGAAATAATATTTATAAAATGGAATTAAATTCTATAGTCCACAACTGATTATTTAAAAATATTAACTTACAAGACAATAAATGACAGAAAATATATTAGATTTTAAATCAGAAAATTTAAAGGTGAATTGGATTTAATATACCAGGGATAGCATATCCTCGAAAAATTACAAATTATTTGTTTCAAAGCTTTGGACTTAACTCCAATTTTCGAGAAATACAAATAATAAAATCATTTCTTAAAATTTATATCTTTTATTTACTATCATCTACTATTTTAAACTATTAAAATTAATAAAGAAAGATAAAAGATATCAGTGTAAGATGTTAGAAATAATTAATTAGATTAATTAAAACTTTTATCACCACAGTTATTAATCTCATTTTTCAACTATTAAAAAATAAAATAAAAATCTATATTAATTAAATATAATTATTAAAATTAATAAATTTTATCTAACTATTTTAATAAAATTTCTAGCTTAGTTTTTCTAAAAGTATAGTTAATTATAATTCCTCTCCAATTAGTTTTGGGGACTCCTAGTACGATTCTCTAATATCATTGTGAGGTTTTATTAAGAGTTTTTGGTTGGCACCGGAGAATCTATATGCCTGAAGATGTGCAGAATCGAACTCGAATAAAAAGTGAACGTTATGAATCAGGTGTTATTCCATATGCCAAAATGGGATATTGGGATGCTGATTATAATGTTAAAGAAACTGATATTCTAGCTCTTTTTCGTATCACTCCACAACCAGGTGTAGATCCCGTTGAAGCTGCCGCTGCTGTTGCCGGCGAATCTTCTACTGCAACATGGACGGTAGTTTGGACAGACTTATTAACTGCTTGTGATATCTATAGAGCAAAAGCATATAGAGTAGATCCAGTACCCGGAACAAGTGACCAATTCTTTGCTTATATAGCTTATGAATGTGATTTATTTGAAGAAGGTTCTCTTGCTAACTTAACGGCATCTATTATTGGTAACGTTTTCGGTTTCAAAGCTGTTAAAGCGTTACGTTTAGAAGATATGAGAATTCCTTTCGCTTATTTAAAAACTTTCCAAGGACCAGCAACAGGTGTGATTGTGGAAAGAGAAAGATTAGATAAATTTGGTCGTCCTTTATTAGGGGCTACTGTAAAACCTAAATTAGGTCTTTCTGGTAAAAACTACGGACGTGTTGTTTACGAAGGTTTAACTGGTGGTCTTGACTTCCTTAAAGATGATGAGAATATTAATTCACAACCATTTATGCGTTGGAAGGAACGTTTCTTATACTGTATGGAAGGTGTTAACCGTGCTGCTGCTGCAACAGGTGAAGTTAAAGGTTCGTATCTTAATATTACCGCTGCAACTATGGAACAAATGTATGAGCGTGCAGAATATGCTCATTCAATCGGTTCTGTTATTATTATGATCGATTTAGTTATCGGTTATACAGCAATCCAAAGTATGGCAATCTGGGCACGAAAAGCTGAAATGATTTTACATTTACACCGTGCCGGTAATTCTACTTATGCTCGTCAAAAGAACCATGGTATTAATTTCAGAGTAATCTGTAAATGGATGCGTATGTGTGGTGTAGACCATATTCATGCTGGTACAGTAGTTGGTAAGTTAGAAGGGGATCCATTAATGGTTAAAGGATTCTACAATAGTTTACTATTAACTCATCTAAAAATTAACTTAGCTGAAGGTTTATTCTTCGATATGGATTGGGCCGCTCTTAGAAAGTGTGTCCCTGTAGCTTCGGGAGGAATCCATTGTGGTCAAATGCACCAACTTCTTTACTATTTAGGTGATGATGTAGTTCTACAATTCGGTGGTGGTACTATTGGTCATCCAGATGGTATCCAATCAGGTGCAACAGCAAACCGTGTTGCTTTAGAATCTATGGTTCTAGCTCGTAATGAAGGACGTGACTATGTTGGTGAAGGTCCAGAAATTTTACGTAGAGCTGCAGCTAGTTGTGGTCCTTTAAAAGCAGCCTTAGATTTATGGAAAGATATTACTTTTGATTACACTTCAACTGATACACCTGATTTCGTTGAAGTTGCAACAGGAAGCAGATAATTTTAAGTTAGAATTATAGAATAGAGTTTCCTATAGAAATTCTATTTTATTGATTAATTTAATTTTAATTAATTCTTTCTAAAAAACTTTGATTCCTATATTATTTTAAATAAAAGTACAAAGAAAACAAAAAGTTTAGTTTTTGACTAACAATAAAATTTATATATTTATCTCCAAGGAATATTTGAATAGTGATGAGAGTTACACAAGGATGTTTTTCGTTTTTACCAGATTTAAGTGATGAGCAAATTAAACTACAAATAGCTTATGCTATGTCAAAAGGTTGGGCAGTTAGTGTTGAATGGACAGATGATCCTCATCCACGTAATTCATATTGGGAATTATGGGGTCTTCCTTTATTTGATGTTAAAGATCCTGCTGCAGTGATGTATGAGCTTGCTGAGTGTAGAAAAGTTAACCCAGAGGGTTATATTAAAATTAATGCTTTCGATGCTAGTATTGGTACAGAAAGTTGTGTATTATCATTTATTGTACAACGTCCGATTAATGAACCTGGTTTCTACTTAGAACGTAATGAGGTACAAGGTCGTAACATCCAATATACAATTTCAAGTTATGCTGTTCAAGCAAGACCTTCGGGAGATCGTTACTAAATTTTTATAAAAACAACATACTTAAATCAATTTTTTAGGTATGTTGTTTTGGTGTATAATAGTATTACTATTTGAAATGTGGTATTAATCCATATGCTAAAGTGTTTGGGTTGAAAACTAAGTTCGAATCAATTAGGGCCCATCGTCTAATGGATAAAGACCGAAATCTTCTAAGTTTCTAATGAAGGTTCAATTCCTTCTGGGCCTATTTCATTAAATAAATACTTTACTGAATTAATTTATATAATTATCGAGCTAGAGATGTAAAAAATCATTCTATAGGATTGCCTCCTTAAATCTAATATCTAATATCAAAGTAAATAGGTGTGACTAGACGGAAATAAAATGTTGCCCCCATCGTCTAGAGGCCTAGGACATCTCCTTTTCACGGAGGGAACAGGGATTCGAATTCCCTTGGGGGTAGTCGTCTTAGTGAATCTATCAGATAAATAAAAGAGTCGACTCTAATAATCTTAATAAGATTATTAGGATTAATTTATCTGTTACTATGTAATATAAATAAATATAAAAAAAATTTACTATAATTATGAAAGATTTAATCTCTATAACAATAGAAGAATTTTCTTCTAATGGAATGGCTGTTCCAAAATCAAGACGTTCAAAAGCAAAAGGGAAAACCCGCTTAGCAAACTGGAAAAAGAAGGGAAAAAAAGCTTCTATGTTAGCTCTTAATTCCGCTAAAACTTTTTTCCAGAAAGAAAAAAAAGAAGCAGAATTAGCGACTTTAAAGACTCCAGAGCAACCAGAATAACTACAAATAACATTGATAAATGAATTTTATTCTTTATTTCCTAACTTTATTTAAAATAAAACTATTAAAATTAGAAAAATCCGATGAAAATATATCGTCATAATATAGTTAGTTTTATTTTATTATGAATTTATTTATATTTTTATAATACTCCGGTATTTATATATACATTATATTAGCTTTAAACAAATATTGTTATAAGCTAAAAAAATTAAAAGTTATTAGAAGGCCTGTAGTATAATTTATTACTTTATTACTTAAGAAAAAACGAACGTGGCGGAATTGGCAGACGCGCTAGATTTAGGTTCTAGTAAGGTTTCTTGTGAGAGTTCAAGTCTCTCCGTTCGTACGATCGAGAGTCATATCTGAGAAGGAGAGTTAATAAAAAGCATTTCACTATTTTTAATAGATTGAATATAAAATTGAATACAAAAAAGAATGTATAAATTCTGCTCAAATTTATAAAATGAACATGATTTAATAAGAAAAATAAGGTAAGAAATTAGTTATATAGCTAGTAATTAACAAATCTATTGCTATCCCTGGTTTTAGGTCCTATTAAACTTTAAGATTATTAAATATATGAATTTTTTTTAGGTATTGACAGATAAAGATATTTTGAGCTAGAATTAATTGTAATCTTTAATTATTAATTTAGATTAATAATTTTTAATCTTTTAAATTATCTATTTCTAATAACTTTATAAAACTAATAAATATGTCACATTCAGTAAATATTTATGACACTTGTATTGGCTGTACACAATGTGTTAGAGCCTGTCCTACAGATGTACTAGAGATGGTTCCTTGGGATGGATGTAAAGCAAAACAAATCGCTTCTGCTCCTCGTACCGAGGATTGTGTAGGATGTAAGCGTTGTGAAACTGCTTGTCCGACAGATTTTTTAAGTATTCGTGTTTATTTAGGTGCCGAAACAACACGTAGTATGGGGTTAGCTTATTAATGTAGCTATATATCTACAACGCATAATTTAATTTTTAATTATAAACTATGCTTTGTAGATATATAGATATATGCTAATATGAGATAAGTAGAGGGTTGCTAACTCAATGGTAGAGTAATCGGCTTTTAACCGAAAAGTTCTGGGTTCAAGTCCCAGGTGACCCAATTAATAATTAATATATCCAAGTAATTAATGAAGCGGGAGCAGTATATTTAACGTTATTCATTATTGGCAAATTAATTTCTTAATCTTAATTATAATTAGATAGTTTGAAAGCTATATAAAATACACTTATATAGTACCGTAATCTTATATTAATATAACAAGTAGAATTTTACTTATTTCTTTAATTATAATTATATTGATTAACAAAAATCTTATTTGCAATGTGAAGTTTAGTTGGAATGTTGCATATATGTGATATGTATGGGCTATTTTTCGTATAAAGATACCTAAATTTACTTTTAAATATTATTTAATAAGGTTGAAATTGCTGACCATTAAAACTAATAAAAAAGTAGGTAAATGTTCTGGAGTTGATTTCTAATTTCTTTAACCATCGAAAAATAAATGTAAATGTTGAGAAAAGATTTAAAACATTTTATACTAAGATAAGAATCAATTTAGAATATAACTAAAAGACTTAATTATGTGCATTTGTTTAAATTGTGATCGGATAAATAGATGTAGAGTCTATTTTATTATAGAACAGCAACATCAAGAAAAAATAAAGGATCAAATAAAGCATTTTTACCCTCAAGCTCCAATTTTATTATGTATAAATTTTTTCTCTAAAAAAAGCCTATACGCTTTGGAATGGGATGTTAATGAATGCCTATCTTATCAAGAAAACCCTGGGAGTTGGCTCGATTATAATCAGAAAAGCTTAAACTTATCTTCCTATCTCCTATTCGATTTATTATTTCAATAGTAAAAAAACTATTCGTTTAATAAATTTTAGCTTGAAAAATAGTCTTCTTATAATTTATTTTATAGTTTATAAATATGTTTACTATCAAATAATAATTTTATGGTATAAATGGAGGACCTGTAATTTTTTAGAAGCTACTAAACTAGTACAGAATATAACGATTCTTAGTAATCTTTTTGAAATAAATCTTCAATATTCTTTAAATAATTTTGTCCTGTGTGAGACTCAAATTCCGGATATTCTTTTAAAGATAATGTACTAACGTTAGATTCTCGTATAAGAGCTATCCCACCCGTTCTTGATAGCTGCAAAATATTATATTTTTCTAATATTTTTTCTAAGGCAGCAATTTTTCCTTGATCAGCAGTAACCTCTAGAATAACTGTAGATTGTGTCACATCAGTAATCTTAAATCTAAATATTTGAGCAAGAGTTGAAATCTCAGCTCTTTCTCTTAAAGTAACTTGAAGTTTTATTAAAAGTAATTCTCTTTGAACTAAAGGAAGATAAGTTATATCTTTAACATTTACAACATTAACCAATTTTTTAATTTGTTTTGTTAATTGCTTTCCAGCATCAACTCCATCACTCTGATTTATTAATACAATTGTTATTCTTTCATAACATTTTCTTTCGCATGTTGACATTGTGATGCTCTTAAGATGAAATCTTCTTCTAGTTAATAGACTTATAATACGTACTAAACCTCCCGTATCTTTCTCAACTAAAACTGAAATAGTTCTTTCCATAATTATGTAAAATATTATTCGTAAATCTTTGAATAGTAAAAAATCGAGTTATATTTTTATTACAGACGATATTTATTAGTTACTATACAAACTCTGAAAATTCTTTTCTTTTTTTTTATATTTTTATAAAACGTAGTTGGAATAAAAGTAAAAGTAGTAGAACCAAAATTATCCTAAACTCTTAATTTATTGTATTATTAAATTATAGACCTCTAATAAGGAGATTAAATGAATATTATATGAATGCACTTTATTAATATTAAGATGTAAATAAAAAAATATTAAAATATAAATAATAAACTTGTATCTAGGAAAACAAGAAATCTTATAAAATGTTTTTATCCCAGATACTCGTTATTATTTTTAAAGTTTTACTTATTATCTTTGTAAAACCATTACTTTCTTAGTTTTATCATAATAATTTTTTTCTAATTTAGTTTTGCTTTTGCTTCTGCCTCTTCCTCTTTTCTTAGTTTTTCTAAGCGCGGTACTATAATTTTATATGCGCGTTTTTCTTGTGGCGGTTTTATTTCTTCTTTTGGTTTTATCTCTTCTTTTATAATAGTCTTTGAGATTGAAACTTTAACCTTATTAAGATCAACGTCTACTAAAACATCTACAGGATCATCATCATCATTTTCATTTTTATAACGTAAGTATTCAAGAGAAACCTTATCTTCAACCAATTTTACAATCGCACGACGTAATGGTCGCGCACCATAAGTAGGGTTAAAGCCTTCTTCAACTAATAATTCCATCATCCTTGGTGTTAGTGAAAGTGTAATATCTTTTTCCTCTTTTACTCTTGCTATTAAATCAGTAACCATGATCTCAGCAATTTCCGTGATATTAGTTTTAGTAAGTTGTTCAAAAACTATTATCTCATCGATACGATTTAAAAATTCTGGTTTAAAGAAGGCCTTCAGGCTTTCTCCTACAGTATTGCATAACTGAGCATATTTTGTTTTTTGTGTATCAGCTTTTTCCCCACTAAATCCCATTCCTTGCGAAGATAAATCATTATCTTGTATAGCTTTAGAACCTAAATTTGAAGTCATGATTAAAATGGTATTTTTAAAATCTATAACTCGTCCTTTAGAATCTGTTAAACGACCATCTTCAAGGATTTGAAGTAATAGATTAAATACATCAGGATGAGCTTTTTCTACCTCATCAAAAAGTACAACCGTATATGGTTTACGTCGTACGGCTTCTGTTAATTGGCCACCCTCATTATAACCTATATAACCAGGTGGAGATCCAATTAATTTTGCTACCGTATGACGTTCCATAAATTCAGACATATCTAAACGCACCATAGAATCTTCTGCTCCAAAAAAGAATGAAGCTAAAGTTTTGGTTAATTCAGTTTTTCCAACACCAGTTGGACCGGAAAAGAAGAAACTAGCAATGGGACGCTTCATATTTCTCATTCCAACTCTTGCTCGACGAACAGCTCGAGCGACAGCTGAGACAGCTTCCTTCTGTCCAATCACTCTCTTATGTAAAACACTTTCTAATTCTAATAATCTTGTATTCTCATCCTTAGTAATTTTTGTAACTGGAACACCAGTCCATAGGGCTACAATTGAAGCAATATCTTGAGCTCCAACTTTTAATCTTTCAAGCACACCTTTAGGAATAGGAGTATTGCTTGCTTTAATAATAGCACCCATTTGTGATCGTAAACTTAATTCGTCATCTCTAATTTCGGTAGCTGTTTCAAATCTTTGTTCACGGACTGCTAAATCTTTGTCTTCTAGAATTCTTCGTAATTCTTTATCTAAAATCTGTACAGCTGGTGGAAGACGGTAGTTTACTAATCTTACTCTTGCACTACCTTCGTCAATTAAATCAATTGCTTTATCAGGTAAAAATCGATCAGCTATATATTGAGCTCCTAAATTCGCCGCAGCTTCTAAAGCTTCATTAGTAATTTCTAGTCTATGATGTTGCTCATAGCGCAATCTTAAGCCCTTTAAAATAGCGATTGTTTCTTCTATACTTGGTTCATTGACCCATACAGGTTGAAAACGACGTTCTAAGGCTGGATCTTTTTCAATATGCTGCCTATACTCATCAATCGTTGTAGCTCCAATACATTGTAACTCACCACGTGCTAACGCAGGTTTTAAAATATTTGCAGCATCCAGTGCTCCTTCTGCTGCCCCAGCACCTACTAAGGTATGAACCTCATCAATTACAATAATTATATTTTTTTGCTCTTTTAATTCTTGAACAATTCGTTTTAAACGTTCTTCAAATTCACCTCTATACTTTGTCCCAGCTAATAATAACGTTATATCTAAAACAAAGACTTTATAGTCATGCAATTCACTTGGAACCTCACGTTGGACAATTCGTTGGGCTAAACCTTCTGCTACGGCAGTTTTACCTACTCCTGGTTCACCAATTAATATTGGATTATTTTTACGTCGTCTAGATATAATTTGTATTACTCGTTCAATTTCATTTTCTCTACCAACAACAGGATCAATTTTTGCTCTTTCAGCTGACTCGGTTAAATCTGTTGTATATTCCATTAGATTTGGGGCTGCTAAAGAGCTTGGATCTAAATCGTCGAAAAGAAATAAATCTTTAGTTTGTTTCAAGTTTGGATTTGAAGGTTGATCTCCTGCACCAACATTCGCTAATACTTTTGGAGAGCCTTCATGATTTTGATCTAATTCATTAAGTATATATGATTTAATACGAGGGATATTTGCACCCAAATTTTGCAGAACTTTTGCGCAGATTCCATCTGTATCATTTAAAAGAGCTAAAAAAATGTGCTCAGTATTTATATAACTATGATTTAGATCTTTAGATTGTTTTATAGACATTTCTAATATTTTTTTAGCACGAGGGGTAAAAGGTATTTCTATTGCTACGAAACCTGTACCTTTACCTATTAGCCTTTCCACCTCTATCCTCACTTTTCTTATAGTAATTCCATATTCTCTAACAGCATTAATGGTAACGCCACACCCTTCACCTAATAAACCTAAAAGAATCTGCTCTGTACCTACAAAATTGTGCCCTAACCGCCTCGATTCTTCTTGCGACATCATAATTACTTGCAAAGCACGTTCAGTGAACCGTTCAAACATAAATATACCTCCTCCTAAAAGTGGTCTTAATTAATAAAAATTATAAAATACTCGACTACTCTTATAACCTTAGCATTCATTCTTTCAAATTTAAAAAATTTTATTTTTTTAAACTATTTTATAAAATATGCTATCCCTATTAATATATACTGAAAAGGTCAAAATTTCAAGATATTCATCTTAAAAAATACTATTTTCTTGAAAAAAGAACCGAATAATATTACTATAAATGTATGCGCCTATTGATCTCTAAATTAATATAAGATAATATATTATATATTCATATCCTGATTACTATTACGAAGATTACTACTAATTATTATTTAATAAAATACTTTAACTTAATAATTTCAATATGGCGAAAAATAAAGGGACTAGGATCATTATAACATTAAGATGTACAGAATGTAAGAATAATCCAACAGATCAAAAAAGAAGTTCAAGAAAGGTTGATTATACAACAACAAAAAATCGTAGGAATACCCCAGATAGACTTGAAGTAAAAAAATATTGCCCTAATTGTAATTTACATACGCTATATAGAGAAATAAAATAAATGAATAATATGAAAACGAGATTGCAAGAATTAAGAGACAAAAATACGATGAAAAATAGAAGTATAGAAAAAAATAACGAAAATTTTAAAGATAAAAATCGCTTAAAAGACACTAAAAAAAAAGTGCGACGACAACCTTTCAAACTTAAGCCAACTGCAACAATTGATTATAAACAAGTTGATATTTTATTAGCTTTTTCAACGGAACATGGTAAAATTAAATCCCGTCGATCAACTAATTTAACCTTAAAACAACAACGACAACTTTCGAAATCGATTAAAAGAGCTCGATATCTACATTTATTACCTTTTGTAACTTCCGTGGAAAATTAATAATAATAATAATATTTCAGTAAATATTATTAAGAATTGAAACTATACTTTTTTACATTATTTGAAAAAACAAAATATAAAGCATATAAAATTTTATAGATTATGAGTCGTTCACAAAGAAATGATAATTTCATTGATAAAACTTTTACAATTATGGCAGACATCATCTTGAAAGTATTCCCAGCAAGTAAAGAAGAGAAACAGGCTTTTTTCTATTATCGCGATGGTATGTCTGCACAATCTGAAGGCGAATATGCTGAAGCTTTAGAAAATTATTATGAAGCTTTACAGCTTGAAGAGGATCCGTATGATAGGAGTTTCATTTTATATAATATTGGGTTAATTTATTCCAGTAATGGGGAATATTTAAAAGCCTTAGAATATTATCATCAGGCATTAGAGTTAAATCCAAATTTACCACAAGCCTTAAATAATATTGCTGTCATATATCATTATCAAGGTGTAAAAGCTTCAGAGAAACAAAATATTGATGTTGCTAAATTACTTTTTAATAAAGCAGCAGAATATTGGAAACAAGCTGTTAATCTTGCTCCTAATAATTATATTGAGGCACAAAATTGGTTACGTACTACAGGTCGGCTTTCAATGTAAATATTAAAATTCGAAATTTATTAATCTTTTTTTTAACTAGATAACCTATAAAATAAATTTTTTTTAGTATAAAACACATCCGTATTTACTTTTATGTTTAAAAGTAGCTCGAATAAATTAAAAATTTTTCAGGTTTCATTATTTAATATTAATGTAAAGAATTAAAACATGACTAAGAAAAAAGCGGGAAATGAAAAAAATGTGAATAGTGGTTTTATAACACAAGTTATTGGCCCCGTTATAGATGCAGTATTTTCTTCAGGTGTTTTACCAAAAATTTATAATGCTCTTGAAGTGCAAGGTAAAGAAGGACCAATTATTTGTGAAGTACAACAATTATTAGGTGATAACCGTGTTCGTGCTATTGCAATGAGTGCTACTGATGGCTTACAAAGGGGAGTAGCAGTTATTGATACTAATGCTCCTATTGCAGTTCCTGTTGGTAAACCAACACTGGGACGTATTTTTAATGTTTTAGGTCAGCCCGTTGATAACCTAGATGATAGTGTCGGGGAAGAAACATTACCTATTCATAGACCTGCTCCTGCGTTTACTGATTTAGAGACTAAACCGGCTATTTTTGAAACAGGTATTAAAGTAGTAGATTTATTAGCCCCTTATCGTAGAGGTGGAAAAATTGGTCTATTTGGAGGTGCTGGAGTAGGAAAAACCGTTTTAATTATGGAATTAATTAATAATATTGCTAAAGCACATGGTGGTGTTTCAGTTTTTGGTGGAGTGGGTGAACGAACACGTGAAGGAAATGATTTATACATGGAAATGAAAGAGTCTGGTGTAATAAATGAAAAAAATTTATTAGATTCTAAAGTAGCTTTAGTATATGGGCAAATGAATGAACCACCTGGTGCACGTATGCGTGTAGGGTTAACTGCATTAACAATGGCGGAATACTTCCGTGATATTAATAAACAAGACGTTTTATTATTCATTGACAATATTTTCAGATTTGTACAAGCTGGATCGGAAGTTTCGGCACTACTAGGTCGTATGCCTTCAGCAGTGGGATACCAACCAACGCTAGGAACAGAAATGGGTGCTTTACAAGAACGTATTACTTCAACTAATCAAGGTTCAATAACATCTATTCAAGCTGTTTATGTACCTGCCGATGATTTAACTGACCCTGCACCAGCAACTACGTTTGCTCATTTAGATGCTACAACAGTATTATCTAGGGGACTAGCAGCAAAAGGAATCTACCCTGCTGTAGATCCCTTAGATTCAACTTCAACTATGCTACAGCCGTTAATTGTTGGTGACGAACATTATAAAACAGCTCAATTGGTAAAAGAAACATTACAGCGTTATAAAGAATTACAAGATATTATTGCCATATTAGGGATTGATGAGTTATCAGAAGATGACCGTTTAGTTGTAGATCGTGCTCGAAAAATTGAACGATTTTTATCACAACCATTCTTTGTTGCAGAAGTATTTACTGGTTCTCCTGGAAAATATGTCGATTTAGAAAATACAATTAAAGGTTTTAATATGATTTTGGGTGGAGAATTAGATGATTTACCTGAACAAGCTTTTTATTTAGTTGGGGATATTAACGAAGCAATCGCTAAAGCAAAAACTTTAAAAAATTAATTAGGAAATTTTAAATGAGTTTAAATATTCGTGTAATTGCTCCAGATGGATTAGTATGGGATACTACTGCTGATGGCGTAGTTTTACCTAGTCTTACAGGGCAATTAGGTATACTTACAGGTCATGCACCTTTAATTACTTCGCTAGAAATTGGAATTCTTAGAATTAAAGTTAATTCTAAATGGACACCAATTATCGTATTAGGTGGTTTTGCTGTTATTATGAATGATGAAATTCAAGTTTTAATTAGTGGAGTTGAGGAAGTAGTAAAAGAAGATTATGCTAAAGCAAAAGAAATTTTAGCAGAAGCAAAAAAAAATTTAGATTTAGCTAAGACAACGAAAGAAATAATTGATGCTTCACAAGAACTAAAAATAGCATCGGCTAAAGTAAAAGCTTTTAAATTTATATAGTTTTACAAAGGTTAATAAAAATTATGAAAGAAAACTTTAAACCATTAAAGTTTAAATTTTATCCTTTTTATGATATTTCTCGGAATGAAATTATTCAGAATTTCTCTAAGGAGTTAGATGATTTAGAACTTTTTTTTAATGAGCATTATCATGAAACAAGACATCGCCTTTGTTATATTTTAAGTTTTTTTTCTATTGTGACCTCCTTTACACTTTATAATGTTAAGACATTAGTTAAAATTTTAGAGAGTCCAGTACCAAATATACAATTTTTTCAATTATCACCTGGGGAATATTTTGTTTCAACGCTAGTAATGTCTCTTTATACTGGGTTATTATTTTCTACTCCTTTGGTTATTATCCAAACAATATTTTTTTTTCGACCTGCTTTAACTAAAAATGAGAAAAATATTATATTATTCACACTAACTGGTTGTATATTTTTATTTTTTCTTGGGTTATTTTTTTCTTATTTTTTATTGGTTCCTGCTGCATTAAATTTTTTTCTTCTCTATGGATCAGATGTTGTGGAACCCCTTTGGTCATTTACTCAATACTTTAGCTTCGTATCTACTTTATTTGTTAGCGCAGGCTTAGTATTTCAAGTCCCAATTATTCAAGTTATGTTAAGTGTTTCAAGAATAATTGATCCAGTAAAAATGTTAAGCTATTGGCGACCAATGATACTTTTTTGTACAATGTTGGGTGCCATATTAACTCCATCGGCAGATCCTATAACGCAACTGTTATTATCAGGCGCATTATTTTTGCTCTATTTCTTGGGTAGTATAACATCAATTAACCTAATAAACAAGAGTTTATAAATAAGGAAATAAGAAACTAAATTCTTTTTATCAAGTAGTATTAATATAATTATTTTTAATTTACATCATTCCAATATGGAACTTTTGAAAAGATTAATAAAATTTTTCATAATAAGTTTTATTTTTATAATCAGTAGTCTTCCATTTTCTATGAAAATGGCAGAAGCTTACCCAATATATGCTCAACAGGGATACGCAAACCCTCGGGCTGCGAATGGAAGAATTGCATGTGCAAATTGTCATTTAGCAGAAAAGCCTGTACAAATAGAATCACCAAAGGCAGTGCTACCAAATAAGGTTTTTGAAGCTGCTGTAAAAATTCCTTATCCAAAAGATGCAAAACAAATTTTAGGGAATGGACAATTAAGTGGATTAAATGTGGGTGCCGTTGTTATATTACCAGAAGGTTTTAAATTAGCACCAAATAATTTACTTTCTCCCGAAATCAAGGAAAAAAGTAAAGGGGTTTATATATCTCCTTATAGCTCAACACAAGAAAATATCCTTGTAGTTGGACCAATTGCTGGAGATACTCATCAAGAAATTATTTTTCCGGTGTTATCACCAGACCCTGCGACTAATAAAAAAATTAATTTTTTAAAGTATCCAATTTATGTAGGTGCTAACAGAGGACGTGGGCAAATATATCCAACAGGGGAAAAAAGTAATAATAATGTGGTTACTTCTTCCTTTGAAGGACAAATTATTGAAATTCAAACTTTAGATAAAGGTGAAACGTCAATAACAATGGTAAATTCTAGCGGGAAAGAAACTAAACAGACGATTCCAAAAGGTCTATCATTACTTGTTTCAAAAAATGATAACATTAAGCTAGACCAACCTTTAACAAAAGATCCTAATGTTGGTGGATTTGGTCAAACAGATGTTGAAATTGTTTTACAAGACCCAAGTCGAGTTGTTGGTTTTATTATTTTTGCTTTTTCTGTATTATTTACACAAATCTTTTTTGTAATTAAGAAAAAACAATTTGAAAAAGTTCAAGCTGCAGAGTTAAAATTTTAAAAAACTTTTTCTTTCTTGAGGAATATTGTAATTTCTCAAGAAAGAAAAATTAAATCAGCTTGCATTACTATTAATAGATATGTATACTATTATTGATAAAATAGTTTTACTCTGGTGAAATTTTTATCTCATAAGTATAATTATTTTGCGTATGTTTTTTAGAATCTCGAAATTTTTGTTGATAATTATAAAATTGATCTTGAGGTTTTTTACGTGAAAACGGTAACTTCATTTTATTTAATTTTTTTGAAGAGGGAATAAATAAAAGATCAGCATTTTTTTTAGAAGGATCATTCCAAAATTCTAAAAAATCAGCAAGTCCCATTGATACAATTTTAACATCTTGACTTTTTTGAAGTAATCCCTTATCAGATTCACTTATATCTCTAGATTCTAACCAGCTATATTCTTCAGCTTGACCCGGGAAGTAGTAGTTTAAAAATGTCCAATAATCTGATTCTCTCCAAATATATTTTGGTGCATATTCAGACCGATCAGTCATTGGTATATATACATCATCATCGACTGATTCTATATCTTCAACAAAAAAAGGACCCTTTGTTTGATATCGGTCTTCGTGGTAATACTCACCACTTGATGCGTAAGAGATATTACGTGGTTTAATTAATCTATATCTTATTAATAAATCTTTTAACTTATCCATATTACTATCGGGATCTGGAAAAAAATATCGATTTTGAAGACTAAAAGAGTCATCCAGATAATCTAAACTTCTATAATATTGAATAGTACTAGGTCTTTCCACTTTTCTTCGAACCTGAAATGGTTGATTAATTTCTTCAAGAACGGTGATTAAAAGATCTTGAGCATCTTCTATGTTAGAAAAAACTGGAATAATACTTTTATCGAGTCTTGAATCTTTTGACCCAAAAATAAGCGATAAAATATTTGAAATACTAAATGATTTAAAACCATCTTCTCGAAAATTAATCTCTTTGATACGTTTTAAAAAGCTATAATCATCTTTTTCTCCATACGAACTCTTTTTTTCTCTAGCGTCAGTTCCATACCTAAATGAATTAACAAGAAATGTATTATCGACCATCGAATCATTATATTCATATTCACTAAGGAAAAAAATATAAGATCGCATTATACCAAATTCATCCATTACGTCTTCTACACGTAATCTTGAAGGATCATTTAGCCCTGAATCCTTAGGTAAGTCCAATTTAACTCCGTCCACTCCATATTTTCTTGGCAGTATAAAATTTTCTAAAGGAACTTCTTCTTCAGCTCCGAAAGGAGGTTGGGTATCTATTAAATGATCTAAACGAAAGGGACGTGTACCAGGCCTACCTTCGATGTACTTCCCTGGTAAATTATGATCTACTTTCACGTGAAAAAAACTTGCTATTAATAAATTCGATTTTTCGATAATCGAGTTTCCTAAATCATCAAAAGTACGAATTGGAACAGCACAATTTACTTCTTTTCCTTTTACTTCCTTTGATTTAACTATAAAATAAAGTTTAATTTTGTTTAGTTTTTTTCTTGATATATTGCGATCAAATTTACTTTTTTCTTCGGTATATTTTTTATAAAATTCATCCATTTCTTGATCTTCTTGATCAATTTTATCAATATCAATCTGATCTTCACTTATCTCATTATTAATAGATTCAATAATATTGCCTGAAAAATTAGTTGTTGGAAATTTTAACTCAGTATACTCCGTTGATGGAAAGTAAATATTCATAATTTCTCCTTTTAAAATTAAGGTAAATATTTTGTAAATATTTTAGTAGATTCTTCGATTAAGAGAAATCCTTGAATGAAGATTTCCCTTAATCGAAGAATCTACTAAAATACTGGGAAAGTTAACGCATCAGGATAAAAACGATTGGCCTCAATTATAAACCCTGCCGTAAATGTCATCCAAGCAACAAACAAGACAGGAGCTGTAGAAAGATACTTTAAAAAATTTTCCATATTATTTCCTCTTAATTTATTATAATAAATATATATTGAATTTCGGTATTTAAGAATTTTTTTTTACTATCTTGGAGATACAGTAATTTCCGAATCAGATGCTAAGAATTTCCCACTTGTAAATTCTTGCCAAGCTGAAATTGGCCAAATAAATCCCGATGACATAATTTTTAACGCTAGAGGAACATCAATAATAATCTCTTTTTCTGTTGGATTTGAGAATACACTTACAGTATTTAAATAGCTACGGCCAACCCAACCTATCCATCCGCTAATGTATAAAAACATCATTCCTGGAATCATAAATTCAACAGCATGGTCCCATCTTCCATCTGTTATCAGATGCGGTAATCCGTCTTTGCCGCATAGTAATTCAGAATTTGAGTAGCGATCAAATCTTTGTTTCGTTCTATTTATTTGTTGTTCTAGAGCTAACGCGGGGGGAGAACCAGGTTCATATTTTTTGATTCTCCCTTCTAATTTTTTAACGCTTGAATCTAACCTTTTAGTAAATGATGCTGACTCACTACATTTAGTTAAACCTGCAACATCTGCAAATGAAGCTAGAGGTAAACTTAAAGCTAAAAAAAAGATTAATAATGATTTTTTAAATTTATACATTATTCATAAGAACATTGAAAAACTATAGATTTTAATAAAAAATAAATTTTCCATCTTACTAAAAACATGGAAATATGTATATATGCTAGTATACTACATCGATATTTAAATTTAGTCCAGTGCGTTTAAAAATACATCGTTAACAGTATTATAGCTCTATTTCTTTGTCTAACAGTAATTTTAAAAAATTTGAATTATTGACGATCAGTATAGCGTTCAGAACTAATTTTTTCAAGTTTTTGATTCCGACGAAGAGGTCGAGTAACTAATTCTAAGACTTCGATAGCATTTGTAAAACCATGGATCTGAGCAAAGGTAAATTCAACTGACCACTTTGTATTTATACCTCGTGCCTCTAAAGGATTAGCATGTGCCATACCAGTAATAACGAGATCGGGTTTCATATCACGAATTCTATCAACTTGATTAAAGTTATCTGGCTTTTCAACGATAATTGGAAGTGGTACTTTTTTCTCTTTACAAGTTTTTTGCAATAATTGTAATTCAGCACCTTGATATCTTTTATCCATATAAGGTATACCAATCTCAAATACAATCATTCCAGCACGTATTAAAAAACGGGCTAATGAAATTTCTAATAAATTATCACCCATAAAAAAAACACTTTTTCCATCAATTAAACTCATATAGTATTTTAACTTTCCCCATATCTCTTCTTCTCGCTCTTTTAATCCCTGAGGTTGAATCTCAAAAACACTACAAATCTTTTCTAACCAAGCTCTTGTTCCATCTGGACCAATAGGAAATGGAGCACCAATTAATTTACATTTTCTTCTTCTCATTAATGTGGTTGCAGTCCTGCTTAAATAAGGATTTACACCACAGACATAATTTCCCTCATAGATTAATGGTAATTCGGTATAGCGTTTTGAAGGTAACCAACCAGAAACACAAATACCTTGTTTTTTTAATTCTAATGTAAGTTGATTAACAACTGGATCTGGAACAGAACCAAATAAAATAAGAGGTGGATGTTTGACAAAGTTAGCATTGCTAGAGTCAATTAGAGTGACTGTATCTACAGAGGGTTTGGATTTTTCTTGATTAGGCCTTTGGGCTAAAGCAGCTAATACGGTATCTTCGCCTTGAGTAAAAGCATAATCAAGCCCATTTGCTCTAGCAACAACAATAGGTAAATCTATTTCAACTTCTAATTTTGGCGCAATCCCTTCTAGATCCATTTTTATTATTTCTGTAGTACATGTTCCAATCCAAAAAATAACACTAGGATTTCGATCTCGTTTTACTTGTAAACATAAGCGTTTTAATTCCTCATAATCGCTTAACTGAGCGGAAATATCTCCTTCTTCTAATTCAGCCATTGCATAACGCGGCTCAGCAAAAATCATTACCCCTAAGGCATTTTGTAAAAAATACCCACATGTTTTTGTCCCAATAACTAAAAAAAAACTATCTTCAATTTTTTGATACAACCAGGCAACACAACTAATAGGACAAAATGTATGATAATTTCCGGTTTCGCATTCAAAATTTATTTTTTCTTTTAATGATTCATTTTCTACCTGCTTTATAAGAGTCATACGAATCCTTCTAATATTAATAAAAAATTATAAGTCTATTATTCTAAGACTTCCATATAAAAAATTTTATATGAAAATCTAAACCATTTTAATATTTAATATCTTAACCAATTTCATCAAAAATATTCTCCTCAGTTTCTTTTGCTGTAGGATTTAAATAAAAATCAGAAAGTAGACTGAATAGTTCTCTATCTGCTGCTTCGTTTGGAACAACACCTTCAGGGTTTGCTATAAGTTGATCGGCAATATTAAGATAATAGTCACATATATAACATAGAGAACTATCAAATTCTGTCATTTCAAAAAGTGTTTTTCCCTTAACACGAGAAACTCTAATATCTTCTATAAGTGGTAACACTTCTAAAACAGGCATTGGGACTGCATCTATATATTTATCAATTAAATCTCTAGTAGCGGTTCTATTACCGATAAGTCCTGCCAATCTTAAAGCATGTGTTCGAGCTTTTTCACGAACTGAAGCAGCAATCCTATTTGCAGCAAATAGAGCATCAAAACCGTTATCGGTTACAATTAGACAATAATCAGCATAATTTAAAGGTGCAGCAAAGCCACCACATACTACATCTCCTAACACATCAAATAGGATAACGTCATACTCATCAAAAGCGTTTAATTCTTTTAAAAGTTTTACAGTTTCCCCTACTACATATCCCCCACATCCTGCTCCAGCAGGTGGTCCTCCAGCTTCAACACAATCAACGCCTCCATAACCTTGATAAATAACATCTTCAGGCCAAATATCTTCATAATGGTAATCTTTTGCTTGTAATGTATCTATGATAGTTGGAATTAAAAAGCCTGTTAAAGTAAATGTACTATCATGCTTTGGATCACAACCAATTTGTAATACACGTTTACCTCTTCTACATAGAGCGACAGAAATATTACAGCTTGTTGTCGATTTACCAATACCACCTTTACCGTAGACAGCTAATTTCATATACAGCTCCTTTGTTTTTTTTTAAGTATTAACTACTACTAATATTTATATTAGTAAAAGAAACTACTTGATTATAAATCTTTAGATTAAGGATATTTTATTATATGGACACAAAAAATAACTAACTTTATTATTATTATAATACAGTTTTCTTTAATTCAACAAAATTTTGCTGGATTAACGAAAACTAATTTAAGTAAGCGGAAAACTACCAACTTGCTTTTCTCACACCTGGTAATAAACAATTATGTGCCATTTCTCTGATCATATGTCGACATAAACCAAAATCTCTATAAACACCGCGACTACGACCAGTTCGCCAACATCTATTTCGTAACCTAATTCGCGAGCTGTTTCTTGGTAACTTTTCTATTTTTTTATGAATTTCCATTTGATCAGAAAAAGTATTAGCTTTTTTAAATTCTCTAAGAAGAAGCTCGCGCTTGTGGCTATACTTTAGAACTAGTTTTTCTCTTTTCTTTTCTCTTTGAATCATAGATTGTTTCGCCATAAGTAATTCCTTAATTAAATTTTTTATATGTTATTAGGTTTATATATAGTTATAAAACTATATATATAAACCTAACTAATATTATAACCTAAATTAACCAAATTTTCCAGCTGTTGAAGCTATAACGAAAGCTGCGTATGTTAAAATATATCCTACAGTAAAGTGAATTAAACCAACTAATCGCGCTTGAACAATAGATAAGGCAACTGGTTTATCACGCCAACGAACTAAATTTGCAAGAGGTGTGCGTTCATGAGCCCAAACTAATGTTTCAATAAGTTCTTGCCAATAACCACGCCAAGAAATTAAGAACATAAATCCAGTAGCCCAAATTAAATGACCAAATAAGAACATCCACGCCCAAACAGACAAACTATTCATACCATATGGGTTATAACCATTAATTAATGGAGATGAATTTAACCATAAATAATCACGTAACCATCCCATTATATAGTTTGAAGATTCGTTAAATTGACCTGCATTACCTTGCCAAATTGTAACATGTTTCCAATGCCAATAGAAAGTAACCCAGCCAATTGTATTCAGCATCCAAAACATTGATAAATAGAAAGCATCCCAAGCAGAAATATCACAAGTACCACCACGACCAGGACCATCACAAGGGAAACTATAACCAAAATCTTTTTTATCTGGCATCAATTTAGAACCACGAGCATCTAATGCTCCTTTAACTAAAATTAAAGTCGTAGTATGTAATCCTAGAGCAATCGCATGATGTATTAAAAAATCTCCCGGTCCAATAGTTAGGAAAAGATCATTTTTATCATTATTAATAGCTTCTATCCAGCCAGGTAACCAAATTTCGCTACCTGCTGTTGATGCAGGACTTTCTTTAGATGATAGTAAAAGATCAAAGCCATATACAGCTTTTCCTGATGCGGCTTGAATGAATTGAGCAAAAACCGGCTCTACTAATATTTGTTTTTCTGGTTGACCAAATGCAACTACAGTATCATTATGAATATATAACCCTAATGTATGGAAGCCTAAAAATAAGCTAACCCAACTAAGATGGGAAATAATTGCCTCTTTATGCTCAAGCATTCTAGCTAAAACATTATCTTGATTTGCTTCTGGATCATAATCTCGCACAAAGAAGATTGCCCCATGTGCAAAAGCTCCTACCATTAGGAATCCAGCTATATATTGATGATGAGTATAAAGTGCTGCTTGTGTTGTGAAATCTTTTGCCATAAATGCATAAGGAGGAATTGCATACATATGTTGAGCAACTAAAGATGTTATAACACCTAGTGCTGCTAATGCTAACCCAAGTTGCATATGTAAAGAATTTGTAATTGTATCAAATAAGCCTTTATGACCCGCACCTAGTCGTCCACCTGGTGGACGATGCGCATCTAAAATTTCTTTCATATTGTGTCCAATTGCAAAATTTGTTCGATACATATGGCCAGCAATGATAAATACAACTGCAATAGCAAGATGATGATGTGCTATATCAGTAAGCCAAAGAGATTGTGATTGCGGGTGAAAACCACCTAAAAACGTTAAAATTGCGGTACCTGCACCAGTGTTTGTTCCAAAAATATGTTCTACTGTATCAGGATTTTGTGAATATGCGTTCCAATTACCATCAAAGAAAGGAGTTAAACCTTCTGGATGTGGTAACGTTGTTAAAAAATTATCCCAACCAACATGAATACCTCGAGATTCTGGGATAGCCACATGAACTAGATGCCCTGTCCAAGCTAATGAACTAACCCCAAATAAACCTGTTAAATGATGATTTAAACGTGATTCATTATTTTTAAACCAAGATAAACTTGGTCGGAATTTTGGTTGTAAATGTAACCATCCAGCAAATAATAATAAACTTGATAATCCTATTAAAAAAATAGACCCAACATATAAGTCATTATTTGTTCGCATTCCGATAGTGTACCACCAATGGTAAACACCTGAATAAGAAATATTTACTGGATAAAAAGCGCCACCTTTTGTAAAGGCTTTCATTGCTAGTTCACCAAAATGAGGATCCCAAATCGTGTGGGCAATAGGTTTAACTTTTAATGGGTTTAATGACCATTGCTCAAAATTACCTTGCCAAGCAACATGGAATAAATTCCCAGATGTCCAAAGAAAGATAATGGCTAAATGGCCAAAGTGTGAAGCAAAAATTTTTTGATATAAATTTTCTTCTGTCATACCGTCGTGCGTCTCAAAGTCATGAGCTGTTGCAATTCCAAACCAAATTCTTCGAGTTGTCGGATCTTGTGCTAAAGCTTGGCTAAATTTTGGAAATTTAGTTACCATAAATATTTTACCTCGTTAATTTTATCCTACAGAAATAATTCTTGCTAAGAAGAAAGACCATGTTGTTCCAATACCACCTAATAAATAATGTGCTAAACCTACAGCTCGTCCTTGAGTAATACTTAAGGCACGAGGCTGAATTGCTGGTGCAACTTTAATTTTATTATGAGCCCAAACTATTGACTCTATAAGTTCTTGCCAATAACCTCGACCACTAAATAAGAACATTAAACTAAATGCCCAAATAAAATGCGCACCAAGAAATATTAAACCATAAGCTGATAAAGCCGAACCGTATGATTGAATTACTTGGGATGCTTGTGCCCATAAAAAATCTCTTAACCATCCATTAATAGTAAGTGCACTTTGAGTAAAATTACCACCTGTAATATGCGAAACCGTACCTGTTGGTGTCACTGATCCCCAAACATCAGACTGCATTTTCCAACTAAAGTGGAAGATAACTACTGAAATAGCGTTATACATCCAAAATAAACCTAAAAATATGTGATCCCAAGCTGAAACTTGACAAGTACCACCTCGACCTGGTCCATCACATGGGAAACGGAATCCTAAATTCGCTTTATCCGGTATTAATTTTGAACTACGCGCATATAAAACTCCTTTTAATAGAATTAATACAGTAACATGAATTGTAAAAGCATGGATATGATGAACCATAAAATCTGCCGTACTTAACTTTATTGGCATTATAGCAATTTTTGACCCAACCGATACAATATCTCCACCAAACACATAACTCGCTGTTGTTAAAGCATTTGGTGCTGTACTTCCAGGTGCTAATAAATGTAAATTTTGAATTGCTTGTGCAAAAATTGGTTTTAAAGGAATACCTGTATCAGAAAACATATCAGGGGCACGTCCTAATGCTCTCATAGTATCATTATGTATATATAATCCAAAGCTATGGAAGCCTAAGAAAATACAAACCCAATTAAGATGAGAAATAATCGAATCTCGGTGACGAACAACTCGATCTAATAAGTTATTATAATTTTTTGCAGGGTTGTAATCACGAACCATAAAAATTGCACCGTGTGCAGAACCACCTACAATACAGAATCCACCAATCCACATATGATGAGTAAATAATGAAAGTTGTGTTGCATAATCAGTTGCGATATATGGATAGGGTGGCATAGCATACATATGATGAGCTACTATAATACTTAACGATCCCATCATCGCCAAATTAATAGCTAATTGAGCATGCCAAGAAGTCGTTAAAATTTCATAAAGCCCTGTATGTCCAGCACCTGTGAATGGCCCTTTATGTGCTTCTAAAATTTCTTTCATGCTATGACCAATTCCCCAATTTGTACGATACATATGTCCTGCAACAATAAATAAAACTGCTAAGGCTAAATGGTGATGTGCCGTATCACTTAGCCAAAGCCCACCTGTTACCGGATTTAATCCACCTTTAAATGTTAAAAAGTCAGAATACTCACCCCAGTTAAGAGAAAAGAAAGGAACTAAGCCTTGTTTAAAACTTGGGTATAATTGACCAATCAATTCTCGGTTTATAAGAAATTCATAAGGTAGTGGAATTTCTTGTGAAGCAACACCAGCATCTAATAACTTATTTATAGGTAATGAAATATGGATTTGGTGACCTGACCACGCTAAACAACCTAAACCTAATAGACCAGATAAGTGATGATTCATCATCGACTCTGCATTCTGGAACCACTCTAATTTTGGTGCAGCTTTATGATAATGGAACCATCCACCAAATAACATTAATCCTGACATAATTAATCCACCAATTGCTGTCCAGTATAATTCAATTTCACTTGTTATCCCTTCAGCACGCCATAACTGGAAAAATCCTGATGTTATTTGCACACCTTGAAAATTACCACCTACATCACCATTTAATATTTCTTGTCCAACAATTGGCCAAACGACTTGGGCACTAGGTTTGATACTAATTGGATTATTTAGCCATGCTAAATAATTTGAAAAGTAGGCACCATGAAAATGCATACCACTTATCCATAAAAATATTATTGATAATTGGCCAAAATGTGCACTAAAAATTTTTCTAGAAACTTCTTCTAAAGAATTTGTTTGCGTATCAAAGTCATGTGCATCCGCATGTAAATTCCAAATCCAAGTTGTTGTTTTTGGACCCTTAGATAATGTACGTGAAAAATGGCCTGGTTTAGCCCATTTTTCAAAACTAGTTGTATTAGTAGTATTACGGTCAACGAGAACCTTTACCTTTTCTACTTGCTTTTTGGAGTTCATTTACCTTTTCCTCTCTGGAGACATAAAGATAGGAAACGCTCAAGTCTAATAAAATAATTATATATAATTATTTTGAATTGAGTTTTCATTAATTTATTATAACGTATTTTTTCTAAAATAGAAACAAGATTTTAAAGTAATTAATTAAAAATGTAAATTTGATCTATAAAACTCAAAACTGTACTATATACTATAATTGAATAATTACAATTAAATAGACATTTAAGAGGACATAATTCTATAGAATATACTTTAACTTTTTTTGAACGGCTAAAAAACGTGTAGACGCTAATTCGTTAGATGGATCCCAAAATAATGCGGCTTTATAACAATTATAACTTGTTATAATTGAATTAATTTTTTCAAAGGCATAACCAAGATTTATTAACACTAATGTATGATCGGGAAGAATTTTGATCGCTACTTTATAGTAATAAATAGCATATTCATATTCTTCAAGATTAAAAAATGTAAAACCTATTGCATTATATAAATTTGCAAGTCCAATTTTGTCATTAGGGTCCCATAATTTTAGAGCTTTTCTAAATACCACAATTGCTTTAAGAAAAAGTTTTTTTCTTAAATATAATTGTCCTAGTTGATAATAATCTTCATAATACAGATCATCTTTTTTAACAAGTTCTTGTAACTGGAATATCTTTTTCTCTAATTTTTGAGTATTAATTATTTGTTTTAGGATATAATAACTTATAAGAAATAAAAAAATGAATAAAGCAATAGAATACAATAATGGAAATATGGAATTCATTAATTAAAGATGTATATTTTTTAAATAATTTTTAAATTTAATTAGATTAAAAACTTTTTTAGTATGACATTAAAATCTATTTATAGTATACTACATTGTAAGAGTTTAAATTAAAAAAAAATTAAATAATATTAGTTAAAAATATGTTAACAAATACAGAAGTTTTAATAGCTTTAGCTTTAGCAATTTTACCAGCATTACTAGCATTCCGTTTAGGCAAAACATTATATTTATAAGAATCCTTAACAAGTTTTGATTTTTTTAAAAAGATATAAATAAGTTATAAGTATTTCAGATAATTTAAAAATAAAATGACTAAACAAAATATAAAACCTAAGAGTACTCCAATATTTCCATTTACTGCTATTGTTGGCCAAGAAGAAATGAAACTTGCTCTGGAATTAAATGTCATAGACCCTAAAATTGGGGGTGTAATGATTATGGGTGATAGAGGAACTGGAAAATCGACTACAATTAGAGCGATTGCAGATTTACTACCTGAAATTGAAGTGATCAAAGATGACCCTTTTAATCGTCATCCTACAGACGAAACTATAGAAAAATCTGAAACAGAATTTATAAAAATTCCAATGGTAGATTTACCTTTAGGAGCAACGGAAGATAGAGTATGTGGGACAATTGATATAGAAAAAGCTTTAACAGAAGGAATTAAAGCCTTTGAACCCGGTCTATTAGCTAAAGCTAACCGTGGTATTTTATATGTTGATGAAGTTAATTTATTAGATGATCATCTTGTCGATATATTATTAGATTCCGCAGCTTCTGGCTGGAATACTGTTGAAAGAGAAGGAATATCTATACGTCATCCAGCACAATTTGTTCTTGTTGGTTCAGGGAATCCAGAAGAAGGCGAATTACGTCCTCAATTACTTGATCGTTTTGGTATGCACGCTGAAATACGAACTGTTAAGGACCCCGATTTAAGAGTTAAAATCGTAGAAGAGAGAACTCTTTTTGATTTAGATCCTTATGCATGGATAGATAAATATAAAGATCAGCAAGAAGCATTAAAACAAAAGATTATTGATGCTCAAAATTTATTGGAGAAGGTAGAGATGCCTTATGATTTTAGATTAAAAATCTCGAAAGTTTGTAGTGAATTAGATGTTGATGGTCTAAGGGGTGATATAGTAACTAATAGGGCTGCTAAAGCATATACAGCTTTTCAAGGGAAAGAAACAATTGATATAGAAGATATTGAAAAGATTATTGTTTTATGTTTGCGTCATCGTCTAAGAAAAGATCCTCTGGAATCAATTGATTCAGGTTATAAAGTTAAAAAAATATTCGAAGAAATCTTTGAAATTATTTAAGGAATCGTTATATAAACTATTTAGTATTTTAATAAAATTCTAAATAGAATCAGCTTGAGAAATTTAATACTTTCAAAAATTCTGATTCTTAAAGGGGACAAGTTTTGTGATTATACAAAAGTAATAGTTTTATTAACCCTATGAATATTTTAAATAATCAATTAGTAATTTTTTTCTTTAGGGATTAAAATTAAAAATGAAAATAAAATGAGTTATTTAAAACTTAATAATCAACCTTTAAGATTATTGAAAATTTTGTAATTTTCAGTAACCTTAAAGATTTTAATTTGAACTATTTTTTTGGATCAAATATTATTTAAAATAAGCCTAAAGTTATTGCTTTGCTTATCGGTAAACAAGCTCCAATTCCTAACCATATTGCAACAAATGTACCTATTAAAAATACCGTTGAAGCTACAGGTCTTCTGAAAGGATTTTGAAACTTGTTCACATTTTCTATAAATGGAACTGTTATTAATCCTGCCGGTACAGAAGCCATAGCTAAAACACCTAATAGTTTATTTGGTAGTACTCGTAATAAGTTAAATGTTGGGAAAAAATACCATTCTGGTAAAATCTCTAAAGGAGTTGCAAATGGATTAGCCTTTTCACCTAATGCTGAAGGTTCCATTACAGCTAATCCAATAACTATTACAAATGTTCCTAAAATACAAATAGGGAACATATAAAAAATATCATTAGGCCAAGCAGGTTCACCATAATAATTATGTCCCATTCCTTTTGCTAGTTTCGCACGTAACTTCGGATCTGTTAAATCTGGTTTTTTTAAGATCGACATAATATTTTCAATTATATATATTTTATTAAAAACTAAAATTTTATTTTTTTAATATCTTGTAATTTACTATTACCTTCTACACTACCATTAATTATAATGGACCTGAAATACCTTGTTTTCTAATCATTAAAAAGTGAGTAATCATTAATGCTGCTGCAACAAGTGGTAATACAAATGTGTGCGCACTATAAAAACGTGTTAAAGTACTTTGCCCTACGCTTACTCCACCACGTAAAAGTTGTACTATTGGAGGCCCAATTACAGGAACTGCTTCAGGTACCCCTGTCACAATTTTACAAGCCCAAAATCCTACTTGATCCCACGGAAGAGAATAACCAGTTACCCCAAAAGAGACGGTTGTAACAGCTAAAGTTACTCCTGTAACCCATGTTAATTCACGAGGCTTTTTAAATCCTCCAGTTAAATAAACGCGGAAAACATGTAAAATTAGCATAAGAACCATCATACTGGCTGACCAACGGTGTATAGAACGAATTAACCAACCAAAGTTAACTTCTGTCATAATATATTCAACAGACGAGAAAGCTTCACTAATACTTGGTCGATAATAAAATGTCATAGCGAACCCTGTTGCAACTTGAACAAGAAAACACGTAAAAACAATTCCACCAAAGCAATAAAAAATATTAACGTGAGGGGGAACATATTTGCTTGTAATATCATCAGCAATTGATTGAATTTCTAATCTTTCTTCAAACCAATCATAAACCTTACCCATAAATATAACTAATGTTTAGAGTTAAAAATTTAGCAAACACAATTAGACTTGATTGCCAGAAACCAGATTTGAACTGGTGACACGAGGATCTTCAATCCACTGCTCTACCAACTGAGCTATCCCGGCTTTTACACTATCTTAGATTATAGCACACTAATATATTTTCTATTCCGAAAAACTTTAATATTATTTTTCAATCAGTCCTTACCAAACTAAAATCAGATAAAGAATAAATTTCTATAAATAAACACTAGCACTAGATAGAAATTTTTATCTCTTAACTGTAAATACTTACTAATGTAAATTCTTAAATTAGTAAGTATTTATATTATTTTATGCTTTAAAAGTTTTTTTTACATCAGATATTGCTGTTTTTAAGATAGTTTCTGCTTCTGCTGTGAATTGTTTCGACGAATTCACAATTTCTAAATATTCGGGTTTAGAACTTGCTAAGTATTCACGAAGACTTTTTATAAAAGTAGGAATCTCTTCAACTTCTAAATCATCTAGGAATCCATTTGTTCCAATATAAATAACGGCTACCTGCTCAGCAACAGGAATTGGTGAATTTTGTGCCTGTTTTAGAATCTCTCTTAATCGTTTTCCTCGAGCTAATTGAGCTTGCGTTGCCTTATCTAAATCTGAAGCAAATTGTGAAAAAGCTTCAAGTTCATCGAATTGAGCTAATTCTAACTTTAATTTCCCTGCTACTTGTTTCATAGCTTTTATTTGTGCTGCAGAACCTACACGAGATACTGAAATTCCGACATTTATTGCAGGACGTAATCCGGAGTTAAATAAGTCACCAGATAAAAAGATTTGTCCATCTGTAATCGAAATAACATTGGTAGGAATATAAGCCGAAACATCACCTGCTTGTGTTTCAATAATTGGTAAAGCCGTCATACTACCGCCACCAAGTCCATCATTTAATTTTGCTGCTCTTTCTAATAAACGTGAATGTAAATAAAACACATCACCTGGATAAGCTTCCCTACCCGGTGGACGACGTAATAATAAAGACATTTGTCGGTAAGCTGATGCTTGTTTTGATAAATCATCATAAACTACTAACGTATGCTTACCACTATACATGAAATATTCTGCTATTGCTGCACCTGTGTAAGGAGCAATATATTGTAATGTAGCCGGTTGGTCAGCGTTTGCAGCAACAATAACAGTATAATCTAATGCCTCTCTTTCTTGCAGAGTAGTTACAGCTTGTGCAACTGAAGATGCTTTTTGTCCAATTGCAACATAAACGCAAACAACATCTTGTCCTTTTTGATTAATAATTGTATCTAAAGCAATAGATGTTTTTCCCGTTTGTCGATCACCAATAATTAATTCACGTTGCCCTCTACCAATTGGAATCATAGCATCAATAGCAGTAATCCCCGTTTGTAAAGGTTCACAAACAGATTTCCTACTAATAATACCTGGGGCCATAGATTCAATAAGACGACTTTCAGACACTTGGGCTTCACCTTTGCCATCAATAGGAATAGCTAAAGGATCTAATACTCGACCTAATAATCCATCACCAACAGGAATTTGAGCAATTCTACCAGTAGCTTTTACTGTACTACCTTCTAAAATTTCTCTTCCATCACCCATCAATACAGCTCCGACATTATCATTCTCTAAATTTAATGCAATACCTACTGTACCTTCATCAAATTCTAATAACTCTCCAGCCATTACTTCATCTAACCCATAAACACGAGCAATTCCATCCCCTACTTGAAGTACCGTTCCAATAATATCAATATTTAAATCAGTACTGTAATCTTCAATCTGTTTTCTAATAATATTACTTATTTCATTTGGGTTTGTCATAGTATCTTCAAGTTATTCTTCCTTAGATAAAAACTTTAAATTATAGAAAAAGAAAATAAACAAATTATATAAGATAAAAATCCCAATAAATTATTAGTTGTAATTTAATAAAGAAATTTTAACTTAATAAGCTTACTTCCATCTGTTTTGCTAAACCTTCCAGCTCACCACGTAAACTTAAATCAATTATTTTAGAATCAACTTTAATAATAAAACCACCTAAAATTTCCTTATCGATCTTAAACGTTACATTAATTTTTGAATAATAAACTTTAGAGGTAGTAAATTCAGGCCCTAATAATATTTTAAGTTTTTCGATTAGTTGTGTTTTTTGATCTTTAGTTAATACACATGCTGAATACACTTCTACAAACTTAAGACAAACAAAGTTATAAGCTTTATTTAAAAAAGTTTGTGTAATAATTTCAAGAAAACCTATTCTTTTTTTCTCAACTAAAAGCATTAAAAAATTTTTTGTCGTCGGACTTGTTTTTGATGTTAGACATTTATTTAAAACATTTTTTTTTTCTTCATCTGTAATAAGAGGATTAGCTAGATATTTTTCTAACGATGGAGTTATTTTTAATAGAGTTAATAAATTTTCCATATCAAAAATAATCTGAAAGAAAACTTGAGTATCAGCATTTTCTTCTTTTAGGTACAAGTCTAAACCTAATTGCAATAAAGCTTCCGAATACGGGTTTGCAATTTTTGAACCGAACATTGTATTAGCCATTATTATTCTCCTAATTGCTTTATTTTCAGACTTACAATAGCAGATTGTTCAACTTTCCCTAATTGTTTTTTCAGCTTAAGAACCACTTGATTTAGTGCTCTTTTCGAAACTTCCTTAGTAACATCATTGAAAATTTTATTTTCACGATTACGTAGCACAACTATTGCTGTTGTAAATTTTTTCGAGAGATCATCTTTTCCCTGATCCCACTTAAGCTTTAAAACATTTTGTTTTGTTGTTTCCATTTGTTGATTTATTTCTTTAATAATAATGTCCATCTGTGCCCATTGCTTTTTTGCTTCGTTATAACGTTTATTAGAATCAGATAAGCGTGTCTCAGCATTTTCTATGCCTTGTACAATTTTTTCTTTACGGGCTGTAAGATTTTCCGTTAAAAATTTTTTTATAACAACAAACAGTATTGCTATTAGCAAGATTAGATTTATAATGTTTGATTCAAAAATATCTGTGTTTAAACTAACGCTAAAATTCTCATTTGAAACAAAGTACTGTATATAACTTTTCATTTTTTATTAATTATTTAATATATTTAAATTTTCATTGGGAGTGTTTTAAATACACCTATATTAATTTTTACGTTTTCATTATTTTTTTCATAATTTGATTACTTAAAGAATCAATTTCAGTATCAAAACTTTTTAAAATACTTTCTTTATTTGCTTCAAAGCTCTCAGTTGTTTCTGTTAAAAATTTATCAATAAATATTTCAGAAGATTTCATTTTTTCTTCCAAAATTTCTTTATATAAATTTTGATAAGTTAATAAATCTAATGCCACTGCTTTACGAGCTTTAGCTGTCTTTTTTTCATACTTTAAATTTAATTCATTTGACTTTGTCAAGATACGTGTAGCTTCAGATAAACTTTTGCTTATATAAATATTTCGTTCATCGATAGTATCTAAAAGTGGTGTATATAAAATAAAGTTTAAAAGGAACATGAAAATTACAAATTGTAATGCTATGACTGGCAGTGTTCCATCAAAATCAAATAATCCTCCAGTTTTTTCCGTGCTTATTATTAAAATGGAGTTATAGTTATCAAACATTTTTTAGTTTTAATATTAAAAATAAAATTTTTTTGGGGAAAGGATAACTAATCAACAGTAGAAATATTCTTAAGAAAAACTTAAGAACATCTCTATTGTTGATTATTAACCAGCAAATGGGTTTGCAAATAATAAAGCTAACGCTACTACTAATCCATAAATAGTTAAAGCTTCCATGAAGGCAAAACTTAAAAGTAAAGTACCACGAATTTTATTTTCTGCTTCTGGTTGACGAGCGATACCTTCAACCGCTTGACCAGCAGCAGTTCCTTGTCCAATTCCTGGACCAATTGCAGCTAAACCAACAGCAAGACCAGCAGCTATAACAGATGCAGCAGAAACAATAGAATCCATATAATTTATTCGTGGGTCAGATAAGAAAAAATTAACAAATTTCTAATATATTTTTTATGATATTAAGATAATTTAAACTACATTAATGTCCTTCCACTGCTTCAGCAATATAAGCACCAGCTAAAGTTGAAAAAATTAAAGCTTGAACTGAACTAGCAAATACCCCTAAAAGCATAACTGGTAGTGGTACAATTAAAGGGACTAATAAAGCTAATACAGAAACAGTTAATTCGTCAGCTAAAATATTACCAAATAAACGGAAACTTAACGAAAGAGGTTTTGTAAAATCTTCTAAAATATTAATTGGTAATAAAAGAGGTGTAGGTTCTATATAACGTTTAAAGTAACCAAAACCTTTTGTGCTTAAACCAGCATAAAAATACATAAATGATGTTAATAAAGCTAAAGCAACGGTTGTATTAATATCATTTGTAGGAGCACCAAATTCCCCTTCAGAAAGCTTTATTAATTTCCAAGGAATTACAGCTCCTGCCCAGTTACAACCAAAAACGAATAAAAATAAAGTTCCAATAAATGGTAACCATGGTCGATATTCTTTACCAAGTTGGTTTTGGGCAATCTCTTTAACAAATTCAACAACAGACTCCATAAAATTTTGCCAACCATTAGGGATCATATTTTTATTTGATGTCCCTAAAAATGAAAATACAAGTGTTAATAATATTACAAGTGAGCTAACAATTATTACTTGCCCATGAAAAGTAATATCATTTAATTCCCAATAAAGATGTTTTCCAACTTCAATGTCTGATAAAAAGATTAATGAATTTAAATTAATAATATTAGTACTTTGGAGAATATTCATATTTAATTATAGTAAAGAGATAAATTATAACACCTTATGCAAAAATACGCATACAGATAAATCCTATGAAACTTAGACTAAAATAATTATAGTCTAAACTCTTTAAAGAACAAAAATAAATAACAAAAAACTTTTTTATCATGTAATTATTAATTACCAAGAGTATAGCGAGTAAATCTTTTAAGTCTGATATTTTCACCAAAAAGACTAATTTTTTCCTTTATTAATTCATCGACAGTGATATTTGCATCTCTGATAAAAGGTTGATTAAGTAGAGTTAAAGTGTTTAAGGTTTTTTCCACTCGACCTAAAACAATTTTCTCTTTGATATCATCAGGTTTATTCTTTAAATCTTCTTTTTCTGATTCTATAGATTTTTCATTAAGGACGATCTCTTCTGGAATATCTTCGCTTTGAATATAAAGTACGTCGGGTGAGGCTGCAATTTGCATTGCAAGATTTTGAACCAGCTCCTGAAATTCTTCACGACGTGCAACAAAATCTGTTTCGCAATTAACTTCAATTAATACACCAATTTTTCCACCTATATGTATATAACTACTAACAATTCCTTCAATAGTTTTGCGGTTTACTTTTTGGTGTGCTGAAGCTTGTCCTTTTTCTCGTAAGCTTTTAATCGCTTCCTCAAAATTACCATTTGCCTCTAGCAAGGCCTTTTTGCAATTCATCATACCTGCTCCAGTTTTATGCCTTAACTCTCTAACTCTTTCTGCATCAATATGTAGCATAATAATTTTTTATCCTTACTTATAATTTTTTATTTGATTCTCTAAATTCAAGTTTTTAAAGAATTTTGTTGACCTAAACAAATGCTATCTGATATATTTTGAATAATATATTTTATAGACCTTATAGAGTCATCATTACCAGGAATTGGTATTGTAGCTAAATCTGGGTCACAATTAGTATCAAGGATTGAAATTATAGGAATATTTAAAGAAAGTGCTTCTTTAATAGCAATAATTTCACGTTTTTGGTCAATGATGACTAAAATATCAGGAATTTTTTTCATACCTTTAACACCATTGAAATATTTTTTAAGTTTTTCAAGTTCTTTTTTTAAATTTGCTGCTTCTTTTTTAGGCAAATTATTAAAAGAATTTAATTTTTCTTGTTGTTCTAAATCATTTAAACGATCAATTCTACTTTTTATAGTGACCCAATTTGTTAACATACCTCCTAACCAGCGATGATTTATATAAAATGCACCACATTTTTGTGCCTCAATAGCAATTAAAGAAGCAGCTTGTTTTTTTGTTCCAACAAATAAAAAAGTTTGTTTTTTTGCAGATGCTCTTTTACTAAAATCGCAAGCTCTTTTTAGAAACTCTGTTGTTTGAATTAAATCTAAAATATGTATACCATTACGTTCTGCATAGATATAAGGGAACATCTTAGGATTCCAGCGATGAGCTTTATGTCCAAAATGCACACCTGCATCTAAAAGTTGAGCCAATTCAATTTTAGCCATAAAAATAGTTATCCTTTTTGTTTTAAATTATTTTAGTTATTTTTAATGAATGTTTTTAAATAATTGGTCTATATTAAATAATAATTATTATTGTTTTGATATCTATATTAATTAGTATAGCAGACTTTTAATCTTTTAATTGTAAATACAATTAAAAGATAAGTCTATTTTATTTATTGTACTTAAAACGTACTACTTTTTTTAATTTTGCTTCCTTTGATTTTAATTGGGTTTTTAAACTTAAGTTATTTGGCTCCTTTACTAACTTTTCAGGTAATAATACTTTATTAAAAGTAATATCTTTATTAATATAAAAACCTGTACCTGCTGGTATTAGTCTTCCTGTGATAGCATTTTCTTTTAATCCTCTAAGCCAATCGGTTTTACCCTGAATCGCTGCTCGTGTTAAAACTCTTGTAGTTTCTTGGAAACTAGCTGCAGCTAAAAAACTATCTGTTTTCAAAGAAGACTTTGTAATACCTAATAAAATAGGTCGAAAACCTAATTGATTACTGTTTTTAAGACAAATATTGATATATTGCGCTTGATCTAGATCAATAATATCGCCAGGTAGAAAATGAGTTTTCCCAGGATATTCAATATAAACTTTATGTGTCATCTCTCTAACAATTAACTCTACGTGTTTACTAGAAATCATAACACCTTGGGATACATATATAGCTTGAACAGATGTTAACAATAATGCTTGCAATTTTTTTAAACTACGATAAGCTGATTCATAAGTAGATAAAACGCCCAAAGAACAAAAGTAACGAAAATAAACATGAAGTAAAGTATGAGGATTTAAAGAACCTTGTGTAAGAGGCTGCCCAACTGAGACCGATTCATATTTTCTAACTAACAACCTTTGAGAACGAGAAGTTTTATAATAATCATTCTTTATTGACGGTTTTGTAGTAATGATAATAAAATTCGAAGTATATTTAATAGAATTAATAAAGCCTGGTCTTGTTGCTAGCAACGATTCTATTTTAGGTTTCCTAGCTTCTAAAATATTATTAATTTTTGGTAAACCTTGTACAATATCTCCAGTTATTAAACGTTCAAATATTAATTGTCCTAGAGTTTCTTGTCTTCTAATATAATCTCCTGGGATTTTTCTTACTAAAGCTCCTGTTGAGAAAAAATACGATTGTGCTAAATGCAAAGTGATTTTATTACCCGTGATTTTTTTTAATAGCCCATCTTCTCGAATTAAAAGATCATTATTAAATAATTTATTAGTTTTAAAAAATTTATTTTCTTCATATTCATGGGTAAAGCTATCCAAAAAAATCTCAGCGTAATCAGATTTTGTTGTTAGTAGTAATTCTGATCTCGTTTTGTTACTTTTTTTTTTAATACTAGAAATAATATTGTTAAAAGGGGATAAAGTATCAAATGCCCCAATAATAGTATAAGGATCAGTAAACTGTTTTTCTTCTACAAGTAAATTGACTTCAATATCAGTTTTTTTTATTTCTTTTGGTATTACACTATCAAAAAGAAAAATTTGACCATATATAAAACTAATTTGACTATAAGAATTTTTTTTCTTTGGTTTTTTGAACTCAAAAATTAGTTCTGTATCATCTAAGTCAAGGGAATAATTAATTATTAAAGGGGAATCAATAAATTGTATTGGTTTATCAATTGCAATTTTTTGACCCGACATAATTTGTATCTTAAAATCTTCCACAATTAGATTAAGTGGAGCAAAAGAATTCGAATTTAAAAGTTGATGTGGCTGTTCATTAGTAAATTCATAACGAGTTATCGGACGAATAGATAAATACGTTTCTCCATAAAGAATTTCGAACTCTATATAGCTTAAAGTAGAAATTTCAAATTTGTCTAATATAACTTCGCCAGGATAATAGATTTGTTCATCTAGATATTTATAAAATTTTAATTCTTTATTTAATTTATATCGTTGACCTGGTTTAATAGTAATACATTTTGTTGGTTCCTCAATTTTAAAAGTAATAAAACCATCTATTGATATAAAATAATCAGGGAAAATTTCATCATGTTTTTTTACATAACTACCATTTTTAAAATTAAAGTCTTTTTCTTTCGAATCTGTTCGAATTGTTACTTCTGGTACATAGAAAATTGTTGATCCAGATTTTAATTTATTATTTAATTTACTTCCGAAAGGTCTGGGTTTATAAAGATTAGAAATATAAAAACTACCACCAGTTTTTGTTTTATACTTATTATTACATAAAGAACCAAAAGAAAAAAAACGTTTGTCAATTAATTGTGGTTTTAATATAATTTGTTGACTATGAGATAAATAAATTTTACATTTCGAAACCTCAATATGGTTACTTTCAATAAAAATTTTTAACTTGCTTTCTTCCCGAGTGTAATTTTGAGTTTTTAATCCAAGTAGTTCTTGAGTGGATTTATCTCTTGAAAATCTAATAAATCCCCCTATAGTTGTAACTATTTTCGATTGTGCTATTGACTGGTCTTTATAAATTTTCTCAAATTTTCGCGCTCTAATAGCTGTATTAAAGGCTGTAGATAGAACTTCTCCAGATAAAACCCAAAAACTATAATTTTTTTTTCCTCTTTTTCGAAAATCAGCAATATTTTGGTTGCGATAATCTTGTGGAGAATTATTTTCTTCCAAGATGATTTTACCTGGATTTCTTGCGTTCACATATTTTATTTCTTTTTCACCAAGAGTTATCTCTTTCATTTTAGGAGCGGCTTCCAATAAAACCTGATTATTTGTAATATAGGTATGATTTTCAGAAAAAATTATCGTATCTTCAGGGATTGGAAGTCTTATTATTTGATTATTATACGTAATAACTGCTATCCATGAGTTATTTTCACTAAGTAAAGCATTTTGACCATATTTAGTTCTATATGGACGAAGCTTTAATTCTGACATAAAATCTAGATATCCAGAATAGTTTACGCGTCCTTGTCTAATTAATTCACTTGTAAAAACCCCTCCTGTATGAAAAGTTCTCATTGTCAATTGAGTTCCAGGTTCACCTATGGATTGGGCAGCTATTAAACCAACTGTTTCACCTAACTCAACTAAATTCCCTAAAGCTAAATTCCATCCGTAACAATGCTGACAAACTCCACGTCTACATTCACAGGTAAGTGGTGATCTAACTAATACTTTATGAATTTTAAATTTAATTAGATTTTCTATAAGAGAACTTGTAAGTTGTTGATTTCTACATGCAAGAATTTTTTTCGTTCCAGGCTCGAATATTGAAGCAGCTAAAACTCGCCCATTAAGAAGCTCTGTAAGTGATAAACCACCTTTTTCATTTTCTACATCTTCTTGTAAAAAAACACCTCGCTCAGTTTTACAATCTAATTCACTAATTATAATATTTTGAGCAACTTCAACAAGTCGTCTTGTCAAATAACCAGAATCAGCGGTTTTTACTGCTGTGTCCACTAAACCTTTTCTAGCTCCATAAGAAGAGATAATATAATCTGTAATTGATAAACCTTCGCGGAAATTGGATCCGATTGCTCTATCAATAATTCTACCACTTGGGTCTGACATTAATCCGCGCATACCAACTAATTGTCGAACTTGTGAGATATTTCCACGTGCCCCAGAAAAGGCCATAATATATACAGAATTTAAAGGATCAGTTTTGCTAAAAAACTCGATAAGCCTTTCTTTTAATTCTTCACTTGTGGTATTCCAAATATAAATAATTCTTTGAAATCTTTCTACTTCTGTAATTTCACCATTTTTTGCTTGCGATTCAGTTAAAAATGCATCTAAAGATGCTTTCCGCATTAGATCAATTTTTATAGGTGGTATTCTCAAATCTTCAATACTTATAGAAATTCCAGATTTTGTTGCATATTCAAAACCCATTTCTTTTAATTGATCAACAAAAAATGCGGCTTTTCTTTGACCATAATTTTTAAAGGCCCACCCAATAATTTTTTTTAATTCTTTTTTATTAATAGTATTATTCGAAAAAAGATTCGATCGTTTTGACATTTTATCTCACCTCCGGTTTATTTAATATATCATTAATACATTGATTGAAAATAATACGACCAGGAGTTGTACGAAGAAATTGAACTAATAATTTACCATCAATTGTTTCTTTCCTTTGTAAATTGTTATAAATAACAAGGTTAGTATTATTTGATAGATGAATTTTTTTAAGAAATTTTAGTGGACTATCTAAAGTTATATCATTTGGACAACGAACCCAAATAGAAGAATGAAGTTGTAATTGCTTTTGCTCATACGCAGATATTACCTCATCAAAATTAGAAAAATAGTTGTTTGATCCTCGCAAATTTTTTCTATTTTGGGTAGTTAAATAATAAAAACCTAAAACCATATCTTGTGAGGGTTGAATCGTAGGATCACCACTAGATGCAGACAGAAAATTATTGGGTGCTAATAAGCATAGTCTTGTTTCTAACTGGGACTCGAAAGATAAAGGAATATGAACTGCCATTTGATCACCGTCAAAATCTGCATTGAAAGAAGAACATACTAGCGGATGCAACTGGATAGCACGTCCTCGAACTAGTACTGGATCAAAAGCCTGAACCCCTAAACGATGTAAAGTAGGCGCTCGGTTTAGAATAATAGGATGCTTTTTTAAAATTTCTTCCGTTAAATACCAAATAAAAGGTTCATTACTATAAATAATTTTTTTCGCTCTCTTTATTGAATGCGATAACCCTTGAGAAAGGAGTCTATAAATAATAAATGGTAAGAATAATTCAATTGCCATTTCATAAGGTAAACCACATTGATTTAATTTAAGGTGAGGTCCCACAATAATTACTGAACGCCCTGAGTAGTCTACTCGTTTCCCTAATAAGTTTTGACGAAATCTTCCTTGTTTTCCTTCGATAATATCAGCTAATGATTTTAAAGGTCGTCTATTTGCATCTAGTATCTTAGAACCACGTTTTCCATTATCAATAAGTGTATCAACTGCTTCCTGAATCATTCGTTTTTCAGTTAAGACAACAACACTAGGAGCATGAACTGATAATAATCTTTTTAGTCTTTTATTTCTAATAATAATTTTTCGATAAAGTTCATTTAAATCTGAAGTAGCAAATCTCCCATTATCTAATTTTACGATAGGTCTAATCCCAGGGGGAAGAACTGGAAGAAAATGTAGTACCATCCATTCAGGTCGAGTACCTGTAGTTAAAAAATTCTCAAATATTCGAATTTTTTTAATTGCAACTTCTACTTTTTTTTTAACGTCAGAGAAAAACATAATATTACGATTATTTTCGATTTCTGCTTTTAAATCAATTTTTTTTAATCGGTGATATAGAATTTCAGCACCTTGACGTTTTTTACCATAATGAAATCCTTCCCCCTCAGTGTCATAAAAAGATGATAAGAACACTTGCTCGTATTTAGCTAGATCTTCGTCTTGATCAGGTTTTTTCCCATTATAAATCACAGCTTCAAGTTTAGTTATTGGTGATGCTAACATAGCTGATAAAAGGCTTGGTGATCCTTTTAGATACCAAATATGAACAACAGGTGACAATAATTTAATATATCCCATACGATGCCTACGAACTCGAGATTCAGTTAGTTCTACACCACAAACTTCACAAAAAAAAATATCTTTTTCTTTATATTTATGTAAACCACAAGCACATTCCCAATTTTTCACAGGTCCAAATATTTTTTCGCAAAATAATCCTCCTTTTTCAGGTTTATGGGTACGATAATTGATTGTTTCTGGCTCAGTTACTTCTCCTACTATTTCTCCATTCGGTAAAACTTTTTCAGCCCATTCTTTAATCCGTTCAGGGGATGCTAAATTGATTTTTACATAATCAAATTTTTGTTTTAAATTTTTCATTTTTTTATAAATATTTATGTTTATAATTTTGAAATATTTATGTTTATAATTTTGAAATAAAATCAAATTTTAAACTAATTTTGTTTTAAGAAGTGGGAATAGATTAACTTTATAAGACGTGATTTCCCCTGTATCTAATTTACCGATTTCATGCGTTGTCATGTCTAACCCTAAAGCATTTAATTCTCTAAGTAATACATTAAAAGACTCTGGAATACCTGGCTCTGGTATATTATGTCCTTTAATAATAGCAGTAAAGACTTCATGTCGTCCATTAATATCATCTGATTTTATTGTTAGTAATTCTTGTAATGTGTAAGCTACACCAAAAGCTTCTAAAGCCCAAACTTCCATTTCTCCAAATCTCTGTCCCCCATGTTTCGATTTACCTCCTAATGGTTGTTGAGTTACTAGAGAGTATGAACCTGTTGAACGTGCATGCATCTTTTTATCGACCAAATGAATAAGTTTTAAAATATAAGGTTTTCCAACTAAGATTGGATTATCAAATACATCACCTGTTCTTCCGTCAGTTAATAAAACTTTTCCTGGAGAAAATTTATTAAATAACCAAGGTTTATTAGTTTTTTTAGCAGCTTTCTTTAAAGCTTTATTAATTAGCATACGCGAAGCATCTGGTTTATACATTTCATCAAAAGGGATAACTTTGAATCTACGATTTAAGTAATCACCTGCAAATCCCAATAGACATTCAAAAATTTGACCTACATTCATTCTTGAAGGAACTCCTAAAGGATTCAATATTACATCAACAATTGTTCCATCTGGTAAAAATGGCATATCATCTGTTGGGATTATCTTTGAAATAACACCTTTATTTCCATGTCGTCCAGAAAGCTTATCACCGATCTTAATTTTTTTTATTTGGGCTATAGAAATACAAACCCATTCATAGACACCAGAAGGTAAATTATCCCCCTTATCGCGTGAAGCTGTTTGTATTTCTATAACTCGCCCCGAAATACCATTTGGCACTCTTAAAGAAGAATCCTCTGGCTCTGGTGATTCAATATTAAAAATTGCTCTTAATAGTTTACTTTCTGGTAATTCATCATCTTCTAATATAGGAGTAATTTTTCCTACCAAAATATCACCACCATTAACAAATGTTCCTTTTTTTATTATACCATTCACATCTAAATTTTCTATCTCCTCTTCTTCAATATTTGGAATTGCAGTTGTTATTTCTTCGACAGTATCACGGTCATCTATAAGTTGAAGTTCATATTTCTCTATATGAATTGAAGTAAAAATATCATCCTGAACTAATCGCTCACTGACTAAAATAGCATCTTCAAAGTTATAACCATCCCATGGCATATAGGCAACTGTTAAATTTTGCCCTAAGGCAAGTTCACCACCTTCTGTTCCAGGACCATCCGCAATAATCTGTCCAGGTTCTACAATTTCACCATTCCAAATCAAAGGTTTTTGATTAATTATAGTTTCTTGATTTGATCGACGATATTTATCTAAAAAATACATTTTAGAACTACCAACATGTTTATTATCAAGAATTGTAATACGATCAGAACACACAGAATCAATAATTCCATTTAATAAATTTATTAAAACAACTTGTGAGTCTGCAGCAATTTGATGTTCAATACCTGTTCCAATTATAGGTTTTTTTGGATATAGTAAAGGAACTGCTTGTCTTTGCATATTGGACCCCATTAATGCACGGTTTGCATCATCATGCTCTAAAAATGGTATTAAAGAAGCACCGACTGCAAGGATTTGTATTGGAGAAACAGCTAAAAAATTAACATCAATAGCATCGACTGTTATAAACTCATTAAATGAACGTACAGGAACAATTTGGGTTTTAAAAAAATTATCTTTTGTTAGTAAAACATCACCTGAAGCAACATTATAGTTAGCTTCTTGTTCAGCAGTTAAATGAACAGGCCCTAATTCATACATTACTTTTCCTTTATAAACCCGAAAGAAAGGCGTTGTAATAAACCCATAGTGATTAATTCTAGCATGAGTAGCTAAAGAAGCAATTAATCCTGCTTTTTGTCCTTCTGGAGTTTCAATAGGACATAGACGCCCATATTGCGTTGGGTGAATATCTCGTGCAGCAAAACTAACATGTTCACTATTTAATCCTCCAGGTCCTAAAGAACTAATTCTTCGCTTATGTGTTAATTGTGCTAATGCATTAACTTCATCAAAATATTGTGATAAAGGGCTTAGGCCAAAAAACTCTCTTATAACTGATGTCAAAACTTTTGAATTTAACAATTCATTTGGCATTAATGTTTCTTTTGGAAGTAATTTAGTTTTACTGATCTTATTATTCTTAATATCAGTAACTTTAGTTTTTTTAGGTCTAGATTTTTTATTTATCGTACCTTTCTTCTTTTTTTTTATTCGAAACATGTCGGAACTTAGTTTCTCATCTGTAGTAATTTTTTTTTTTATACGAACAAGAGCCACACGGACTTGGAGTTGTAATAATTCACCAACTGAGCGAACTCTTCGATTTTCTAAATTATCAATATCATCAAGTTTTTCATTATGAAAACTAATATGAATAAGTTTATCAATAACTTTTAAAATATCTAATGAAGTTAAAGTCCTTCTGTTTAATGGTAATCCAATATCTAATTTCTTATTAAGTTTAATACGACCTACTTCACCTAAATCATATACACTTTTATCTAAAAGACGTTCATTTATTAATTCTTGTACTCTAAAAACGGTCAATAAGATATTTCTATTATATGCTTCATTAGTTTCTTTATCTTCAGCTTTATTTTTATGAGACTTAGAAGCCATTTTATCAAAGACTGCTAAGCGAATAGCAGCTAAACTTTTTATTAAAAACTCAAAATTTTGCACGGTTTGATAAACTTCAGATTCTTCTAATGAAAGTCCAACCAAAAACCAATTTATTGGTATTTTATATTGTTTATCAAACTTCACCCAAATTAAATTATATTCTAATTCAAACGTTAGCCATGAACCATACTTTGATATAATTGTTCCTTCATAAAAAACTTTTTTCTCTTTTATTATTTGTTTATAATAAACCCCAGGACTTCTAATAATTTGACTAATAATAACTCTTTCACATCCATTAAATATAAAAGTACCTTTTTCAGTAAGCAAAGGAATTTCCCCAAAAAAGACACGCTCTTTGCGAGAAAAGTCTTCTGGCTGTATTATGTCATTTTTTACTATCTCATTTTTTTTAAGGGACATTAAAACGTAAATTCTTAGATTATAATTCCCCTTTTTTGTTAAAGCATTTAAAATGGCAAAGCCAGGATAATATATTTTATATTCTTGCCCATAAATTATTAATTCAATACCACTATTATGATTTAAAATTGAAGGGCAATTTGTTAACTCTTCAGCCAATCCTTCCGTTAAAAACCAACAAAAACTTATTCGCTGCACTTCTGATAAGTCTGGAAGAATTATTGGAGATTTTTGCTTTTTATTCTCTATAATATTTTTCATTAGATAGGCAAACTTTTATTATATATATATATATATTATTATATTGTATATCTAAACGGGATATTGAAAATAAATAAAATTTAACTTATTAATGATTGTATTATAGCTTATAAATTATATAGTTGGAAAAGTTTTTTTAAGTAAGTTATTTTTTTTTCTAATTGCAGTATTTTTATGAATAACTTTTTTTTTAGCTGCTCTATCAATGCGACTAGCAACTAAAGCAAATGATTCGGAAAGTTTCTTTTTTATATTTTCAGGAGTGGCCTGACCCTCAATAAAATCTTCACTATTTTTATATTCTTTTAGAAGATTTAAATGCATTTTTTCGTAACGTTTGATTAAAGATTTATAGGCGTTATTTTGTATGTTATTTCGTCTATTTATTTTAATACGCTTCTTTGCAGATTTATTATTCGCCATAATTTATTAACTCCAATAAAAATAATAGATTAATTTATAAAAGTATCATAAGGTAATATATTATTCTTAAGCAAGTTTTTTAAAAAATGCAAAAATTAATTTATATCAGGAGAGAGTCGGATTCGAACCCACGGAACGCGTAAACGTTCATCTGATTTCAAATCAGACGCAATCGACCATCTCTGCCATCTCTCCAAAAATTAAAAATTATTTTTTATTATTTAATTTAGATAATAATAAATAATAGAATTAGGATTTAGTTTTAAAGAAATATCCAACTATATTAAAATTTAAAACTAGATGAATAAAACTCTATTTTTTTGAATTTTATTCATCTAGTTCTAGTTTAATTCCATTTAATCGAAGCAGGATTAGGGTTTTTTCCTATCGAAAAATCTCTTTTTCCTACTGGTACTCTACCTTCATTCGATGTTTCAGGAAATACACCATCTTTAGGATGTAAAAATTGTATTTCTCCGCCAGGGAAAATTCGATAGATTTTGTAATCTTTAATTTTCATTTTTCTTAGTTGTGTTCCTAATGCAAGGCATTGTTCTTTACGTGCAAGATATAAAAGATTTTGACCTAATAGCATTAGTGCTGTTCCAGCAGTTGGCATTTCAAATAACTGCTCTTTTGGAGAATTCCAAGTAATAACATATTTTTCTTCAAATTCTGCCGAACGTAACCAACCACCAGTACTACCACCGAAAATTGGCATAAATTGACTAGGATAAAGTGACATTAGTAAAATTGATATTTAACTTGAAAATTTAATAAATTTATTTAACCGAAATTTTAGCGGAGGCCGGATTTGAACCTGCGACTTTCGGGTTATGAGCCCAACGAGCTACCAAACTGCTCCACTCCGCAACAAATTTAATCTAACACTCCGATGTTAAAAATCGGATTCGGGACGGCAGGATTTGAACCTGCGGCACCCTGCTCCCAAAGCAGATACGCTACCAAACTGCGCTACGTCCCGTTAGTTTTGCTATGCCAGCAGATCATATCAAAACTAATTAATTTATGTCAAGAAAATATTAATACGAACAAAATTAGAAATTTAGGACGCTGCTTCTTTCGCAGCATACATAACTTCCAACGTAATAAGGTTCATTTTTTGTTCCTTTGCAAACTTTTCGGTATTTCGTTTAATTTTACCTCTAACAAACCCCGGAATTTTTGTTAATTCCGTCTGTGATTCAAGATTCCATTTTATAGTAGAGTCTTGTTCATCTACTGATAATCCAGCACTTAAAATCTCTTTTGTATCATGGCCACCAAAAATTTCTAACAGATGATCTTCCATTCCTAAAGTAAAAGAATTATAGATTAAATCTGCAATTTGATTAGCTCCTTCATACCCGAGAAAAGGACGATAACTTAAAGGGAAATTTTGGATATGAACTGGTGCTGAAATAACGCCACATGGAATATTCAAACGTTTAGCAACATGTCTTTCCATTTGAGTCCCAAAAATAACGGCTGGCTCAACTTTAGCTATTAAATCACCAATTAAATTATGATCATCCGTAATAACAATTTCATCACATAAATCCCCAACCTCTTTTTCAAACCAAGACTTATCATATTTACAATACGTGCCAGCCCAAACAACATTAATACCCATTTCTCTTGTTAAAATTTTAGTCATAGCTGCAGCATGCGTAGAATCTCCAAATACTATTGCTTTTTTACCAGTTAAGTTTTGGCAATCAATAGATCTTGAAAACCAAGCCGATTGCGATACAAAACGAGTTTGAATATCAATATATTTTTCAAAATTTACATCAACTCCATTATCATTTAGGATATATTGGATTTTTCTTATACAATTAGCAGTTTCAACGACCCCCATAGGAGTAGTGTCAATAAAAGGCATATTAAATTCATCTTTTAGATATTCCGCGGTTAATAAGCCGATTTCTCTATAGGGAACTATATTGAACCATGCTTTTGGTAGATCTTTTAAATCTTGAACGGAAGCTCCTTCAGGGATAATAGTATTAATCTTAATATTTAAATCTGACATTAATCTTTTCAATTCAGCAATATCATGTTGATTATGGAAAGCTAAATTAAACGAACCTATTATATTCACTGAGGGCTCAGACGTCTTTACTATATCTAATTGGTTATTTTTGCGCGCTTTCTTTATATAAAATTGTACAATTTGTTCTAACGTTCTATCAGCGGCTTGCATTTCATTAACTCGGTAATGATTCACATCTGCTAATAGAACATCTGCTTGGGTTTCTATTGATGCACGATTAACGAAATTTTGTAAATCTTCTTGTAAAATACTAGAAGTACAAGTAGGTGTTAAAACAACTAAATCTGGTTTTTCTTCTTTATCTTTTCGACTAATATTATTAACTACTTTTTCTTGCGAACCTCTTGCTAGGACATGTCTATCTACAACACTGGCAGTTACTGCAGTAAAATCACGCTTTCTTTCTAGCATCGATCTCATAACATTAAAATAATCATCGCCTAGAGGAGCGTGCATAATAGCATGAACATTTTTAAAAGAGCTCGCAATTCTAAGAGTACCAATATGAGCTGGACCGGCGTACATCCAATAAGCTAATTTCATAGAATATTATAGTATTTTATAAAAATAAATTGGAGCATTCAATTCGAATTGCTCCCTAGAGTATATATTACAGTATAGTATATCTTCTTAATTTAAAAAAAACAACATCCTTCCAATTTGAAGCTGAATCTATTTATTGAGAATTTTTGCTTGTAGTTAGAAGCATTTTCTAAAAAATTGTTAGATAATGTACTTCGATATTATAATCGAATAGTAGGGTCGATGCCCGAGTGGTTAAAGGGGGCGGATTGTAAATCCGCTGGTTTACCTACGTTGGTTCAAATCCAACTCGGCCTATTAAAGTAAGTTTAGTTATTAATTCAGCGGCGGCCTTTTTGGCGCTTTATCTTTTCTTTCTCTATCCCACCAAATAAAATCAGGACCATCTCTTCCTAAATGTACTTCGACAGCCTCACGTATAAATTCATTCTTATCATATTTGCCCAAGAACGCTCTTATAAAACAAGGTATATATAAACTTAGCCAGCAAAAAAAAGCCATTAAGGTTACTTGTGATCGAAGATAATCATCTATAATGAAAGTTTCAATGAATGCAAGAAACATTTCATTAACAATCCCCTGTAAAGATACTAACATGATGCTATACATTATATTGTATCTTACAAGTCGATCTCCTGGTATCTTATATCGAATAAAAAACCCATATCCTATAGATAAATAAATAAAGGTTAAAAATGGGATCTGTTGTATAACATCTATAGAATCTGCCACAAAATTCGGCATAAAAAGCCTCAAAATAAGAGGATGATCATCCTTTAGTAGAGGAATGTGCAGATTAATCATATCTAAATACGGTACAGCATAAGCCATTACTGAAAAGGTTCGTGTAAAAATTAAAGTGTTAAAAGCAAAAAACCATTCCCGTGGTTTTTTAAAATTAAATTTCTGTTCAAGGATAAATGCTATTACTAAAAATAAAATCAAAATAACAATTTCTAACCAATATAATCCAAATAATACTCTAAGAGCGTCTTTCATAATTAACTCACCTACGAAAAATAATATTAAAAAATAATCTTAGTTTAACTGTATCCATAATATAATGTACTATCATATTATATATGTTTGAATTCTAGTATGTCTGTTTTTTAACTAATACTAACATAAACTAACACCTCTTATAAGATTTAAGAGCTTTCTTAGAAGCCTGTCAACATTTAAACGTTTTTATAACAGGAAAACTCAATGCATTTTTTATTACTTTTAAGTATAGACTATAAATTAACAAAATAGAAATTAAATAAACTAACCAAAAAAAGATTGTTTAAAATTTAAAAATTCAAGATTATACTTAACTTTTGCACGATTAGTTTTTCCTCCAGAAATAACCTTTAAAGGGGAATATAATAACCAAAACTCTGAGAATGAGATATAGCTTATTAAGCTACTAAATATTAAAAAGAAAAACCCAAAATAAATCAATTTAATCCCTGGATCAGATTTAATCTGTATACCTGTAGAAGAAATAACATCAATAAAATTTAAATCCATAGAATCTGTATTATATATACTATCTCCGATATTGCTACTTTTCAAAAACTTACCTTCATTATTATATAAACTTATTTGTCCACGATTATCCTTAATCAAGATAATAAAACTTCTTCCATCTTTCTGTATACTAGGTAATGAACTTATCCAAATTTTTTGATTCGAAGTATTTATTTTTGAGATAGGTAATTGAAGATTTATTTTAGAACTATTATCTTTAATATATTTTAATCGTAATCCTAATATTCCCCAATCTGTTTGATATATTATCAAATCTTTTAATAATAATGGATTATTTACAGAAATAGTTTTTCTTTGTACTTCTTTACCTTGACCATTTAAAATAGAAAGATCGGTATAAAATTGCTTAATTAAACCATTAGAAGTATATATTGACCAAAAATCATTAACACGGAATGTTTTTTGAGGAACTGAAGAAAAAACTCCATTCTTTATTATATTTTGAATATGAAAGATTTCGGTTTTAGGTATTAACTCTTGTGAATTAAATCCTTTTAAGGCACCCAATGTACTTCCTAATAATACACAAATAATACTTAAATGAACGACTATCGGACCTACTCGGCTAATTAATCCTTTATAAGCATAAAAACTATTGGCTTGTTGAAAAAGGGAGTATTGTTTCTTTAACAATGTATGACTTAAATGACTAGGAAAAACTTTTAGTGCATTTATTTTGATTTGTAATTTGTTATATTGATTGACTTGCTTATAAAAGTAATATCGTCGAGAAAATTTAAGTGTTGGTAACTGCTGAATAATTGTACAACAAGCTAAAGAAAGGCCTAAAAGGCCTAATAATAGTAAAAACCACCATGTACTATAGATATTATTAAAGCCAAGAAATAGGAAAATTTTCCAAAGCGGTATAGTAAGAATTAATGTTGAGTAATTTTTTTGGTAAAAAAGAATTTCTCTATTCTGTTCAATAATTGTCCCAATACTACTAACTAAAGATATCACTAATAATATTATTATAGCTAATTTTAAATTAGCTAAATATTTAAAAAAACGTTTAATCATATATATATATTATAATAAAAGAATGTTATCAAAAATAATCTTAACCCAAAAATTTAAGCCATACGAAGTCTACCTGAGGAAGACCATCCCTCTACAACTTCTGCGCGTAAGGGATCAATTCTAGTCATTGGAACAGTTTTTCTAACAGCTAATAGAATATCATTAGTGTTAAATTCACGATTTTCAGTGAACGCTGCATACATAGCCTCAATAATAGTCTGCTCAATTTCTGCTCCAGAAAACTTATTACTTGCTTTACTTAATTTTTTAGTGTCGTAAGTCTGCCACGTTTCAGGTCGGAAACGTCTTAGATGAATTTCGAAAATTAGTTCTCTGTCCTCTCGATTTGGTATGGTTAAGTGAAAAATTTCATCAAAACGTCCTTTTCTTACTATTTCAAGAGGTAATAAATGAAGATCATTAGCTGTAGCAATAACAAAAACTGGAACCTTTTTCTCTGCTAACCAAGTTGCCAAAGTTCCTAAAACACGTAATGTAGTTCCACCATCTAAACTCATTTCAGAATCAGCGAAAGTTTTATCCATTTCATCAATCCATAAAACGCACGGAGATAATGATTCAGTTATACGTATCATTTCACGAGTTCTAGATTCGGACTCTCCAACAACTCCAGCAAACAGTCGCCCAATATCTAAACGTAAAAGTGGTAATTTCCATTCATAGGCAATCGCTTTCGCTAGCAAACTTTTTCCAGTTCCCTCTGAACCAATTAATAATAATCCTCTAGGTGCAACTAACCCATAATTTACAGCTCTTTCAGAGAATATTTCCGTTCTTTGATTTAACCAAAATTTTAAATTTTTAGCGCCACCAACATCTTTTAGGCTTGTCTTAACTGACCAGAATTCTAAAAGTTCTGTTTCACTTATTACTTGACGTTTTTCTTTTAATATAAGTGGGATTACATTATGATCCATTTTATTATAAATTACAATTGCTTTACCTAAAATCCTTCTAATCTTTTCCAATGATAAACCTTGACAGGCCTGAATAATTTTTTCTATCATTCGTTTTTTAAAACGACCTTTTAAAACTAAACTTCTACTTAGACGTGCTAATTCATTATCTATTTCAACCGGAGTTGGTAAATTAAATTTTAGAATTGTTATGTGATCTTTTAATTCATTTGGGATTTGAACTTCAGAATCGATTATAATTATTGTTTTTGGCTGAACTTTTAATAACTGTAGAATATTTCTTAACTTTCGAGAAATTGTTAAGTCCTTTAAAAATCGTTTAAAATCTTTTAAAATAAAAATACTTGGAGTACGGGAATTAATTTTTTCAATAAATTCTAAAGCCTCTAATGGATTTCTTTTCGCAAACTCTTTTTTAATAGGGTTTAATTTATAACCTTGTATAAAATCCCAAACATATAAACTGCTGTAACTTTTATTAATAATACTATTCCGAATTGTATATTCTAGACGATCTTCTTCAATAGTTAAAATATAAATAATAGGATAGCGGGCATTTAATAAAACTAAAAGTTCTTCTTCAAAAACCATAAATTTTTTTTTAATTTTACTCTTATAACTTATATATCACTAGGTTTATTAATTCAATTAGATACTTAAATTTTTTCTTTTTCTTCGGCGACGGTTATTTATTACTTTACGTCCTTGTTTACTTTTCATACGTGCACGAAAACCTGAAACTCCAATCGCTTTTTTATTTGTTCCACCTAAGGTTCTTTTTGTCATAGAATTTTACGATATGATATTTTATTTTTTATAAAAACTGAAAGTATTAAATTTACAAAAATATAATACTATAAATAAAAACATTTTGTCTACTTTATTTTAGCCAATATTATTCATCAGTTAGTATAATATTCGATATAAATATTTCAAATATTATTGAATCTCTACAATCTTTAAGTGTAAGATTTAAAAGACTAATTGCCCGTTCCTCATATTGAATAAAAGGATCTTTTTGAGCATAAGCTTCCCAACTTGTAGCATCAAGTAAAAAACTCATATTTTCTAAATGTTTATACCAGTAAAAATCAATATACTTAAAAAAAATAAGTTGATTATATCGATCTAGGACCCTTGAATCTGTTGAGCAAGCATAACGAAATTCTTTGCAAGCATAGCTTGACCACAGTTGTTGATAAAGAAATTTTTTTAAGCCAGAAAGATTATCTAAATTGTTATATATTATGCCATTTGAAATAGATAAGCGATTTAATAATTTAAGAATTTTTTTTGGTAAAATAATATCTTTCCCCTGGCGGTTTTGTGAATCAATGTACTCCAGAAAATCATCAAGAAATCCTTCACTAAACTCCATGACTAAATCACGCATAACTTTAGTAGAAAGAACTTTTTCTCTTAAGTAATAAATAACTTTTCTTTGTTTATCTAAAACTTGATCATATTTATTTAATGTTTTCCTTTGATCATAATAAAAACCCTCAACTTTCTGCTGGGCCGAGTTTAGAGAGTCAGATAAAAATTTCGAATCTAAAATTTCACTTTCAATTTTTAGCTTTTGCATGGTTTCTTGGATTTTTTCTCCTCCAAAAACTCGAATTAATGGGTCATTTAAACTCAAAAAAAATCTCGAGCTTCCAGGATTACCCTGCCTTCCCGCCCGTCCTCGCAATTGATTATCAATTCTTCTTGATTCATGGCGTTCCGTTCCGATAACATAAAGTCCTCCCAAATCTTTCACTAATTGGGATTCTTCTTTTTGTCTATCTTTATATTTTACTAATAATTGACTATATAGATTATTAATAAAATTTTCTAATAGGTTTAACTTTTTATTAGAAATATCAAATACCGTTAAAAGTATATCGAGATTGTTTTGTAAATAAGGAATTAAATTTGGATTTTTTTTTAAAGCTTTTTTTAAGGGTATCAAACTAATACCAGAAATAAAAAAGTTCTCTTCTTGAATTAGTTTTTTCAAAATAAAACGAGTTGAAGATAATGCTTTAAATTCAGGGTTCCCACCTAATAAAATATCTGTTCCTCTTCCTGCCATATTTGTGGCAATAGTAATTGAATTTAAGCAACCTGCTTGTGCTACAATTTGTGATTCTCGTCTTATATTTTCTGGTTTTGCATTTAATAGTTGATGAGGTACTCCATATGTTTTTAATAATTGAGAAATCACTTCTGAATTTTGAATGGTTGTCGTTCCGACTAAAACAGGTCTTCCTGTAGAATATATTTTTAAGCATTCTTGTGCAATGGCTCGCCATTTGCTTATTTCATCTACAAAAATAAAATCAGATTCATCTTTACGTTTCATTTTTTCATAAGTCGGTAGAACCGAAACAGACAAATTATAAATATTCTCAAATTCTAATTCCTCAGTTTTGGCTGTCCCAGTCATCCCTGATATTTTTGGATAAAGTCGAAAAAAATTTTGATAAGTTATAGAAGCTAATGTTTCACTTCCTTTTAGCATTTGAATATTTTCTTTAGCCTCAATCGCCTGATGTAAACCATCACCCCATTTCCTACCTTCCATAATTCGACCCGTAAATTCATCAATAATTATAACCTCATTATTTTTCAAGATATAATGAATATCACGAAAAAAAAGATGTCTTGCTTTTAAAGAATTTAAGATATAAGGAATCCATGGATCCTGAATACTATAAAGATCCTCAACATTTAATAGAATTTTAGTACGTTGTAAACCCTTTTCCGTTAAGCTAATTTTTTTTGCTTTTTGATCAATTTCAAAATGTTTTTTGTTTTCTAAATATTTAGAAGCTTCATTTGCTTTAAAAAATTTTTCTACTAATAAATTAGACTCACGAGAAATAATCAATGGTGTTCTTGCTTCATCAATTAAAATAGAATCTACTTCATCAATAATACAGAAGTTAAAAGGTCTTTGTACTAACTCTTTTTTATCTGTAACCATATTATCTTTTAAAAAATCAAATACCAAATCTGTATTAGTTACATATGTTAGATCACGGGAATAATTTTTTCTACGACTTTGGGTTTGCATGTTATCTTGTATAAGGCCAACCTTTAATCCTAATAATCTATGTATTTGACCCATCCATTCGGCATCTCGTTTTGCTAGGTAATCATTTATTGTTACTATATGTACGCCATTACCTGTTAATGCATTTACTAAGGCAGGTGATGTTGATACTAACGTTTTCCCTTCTCCTGTTTTCATTTCTGCAATTTTACCATCATTTAAGACTAGTCCACCAATTAATTGTATATCATAATGTCTTAAATTAATTGTTCTTTTAGATGCTTCTCGAGTTAAAGCAAACCCTTCGATTAAAGTTTTTTGATCCAAAACTCCTTTTTGAGAAGCAAAATATTTCAATTTGGAGGTTCTACTTTTTAGTTCATTATCACTTAACGTTACTAATTCATTTTCGATATCATTAATGGAATTTAAAGTTAATCGATACTCGTCCCAAATAGTTTTTATCTTTGGGAATAATTTTATCATACTTTTTTCAACTTACAATATTTTATTAAAATAATTACTTTTTATAAAAGAAAAAAAATTTTAAAGCTTTTTTTAAATAGAAGACTTCCTTAATTATATTTAATTCTCTTCAGAAGCCAATGGACTCTCAATATCATTAGTGAATGCTATAAAACTACTTTCTGCTACATTTTGGAGTCTTAATTTCATCCATTTTATGAATACTTCATCTAAGGAAACAATAGCTGATAATTCCGCTTCTCCTAATCCATCTTTTATTAGTTTATTATTTATATCTGCTAAATCCATCGAATTTAAAAATTTAGGTGATTTTATAATCCAAAAATCAATTGTTTTTTTTTCCCTTGCGTATTGTTGTACTCGTTCTCTTAGAATTTCTTCTAATGGTTCATTATCTAAGAGAAATTTACTACTACCGATAACAAAAAAATATTTAACTGGTTTAAGTACTTTCAATTTTTTATTAAAAAAAAAATTTCTTGATAATCTAGTTTCTAAATTTTTTTTTAAATCTTTAATTTCCACTGTTAGAGAATTCGTAGGTTTCATTTGTTATATAAATTTATTCGAAAACGAGAACTAATAAGTTTCTTAAAAACTGTAAAATTTTTAAATCTAGCAATAGGGTTAATTAATATTATATCTTAATTTTTATTATCTGATTATTTTTGCATTGTATTTAAAAAATCTGATCCTTTTACAGGAGAACTTGACTGAGCAAATTTATGAGGAACCATTTTTCCTGCTAAATATGCTTGTCTTCCTGCTTTAACACCAAGTTTCATAGCTTTAGCCATCCCTATAGAATTGGTTGCTTTTGCTATTGCAGTATTTATTAAAACTGCCTCAGCCCCTAATTCCATAGCAAACGCTGCCTCACTAGGTGAACTTAAACCTGCATCGATTATAACAGGGATACTAGAGTTTTCAATAATAATTTGGATATTATTTATATTTTGAATTCCTTGTCCAGAGCCTATCGGAGAACCTAATGGCATAATAGTAGAGCAACCGATATCCTCAAGATGCTTTGCTAGCATTGGATCAGTATTTGTATAGGGTAATACTATAAAACCTTTTTTTACTAAAAATTCAGCTGCTCTTAATGTTCCTATTGGATCAGGAAAAAGATATTTAGGGTCAGAAATAACTTCTAATTTAACAAAATTATTTTCTTTCTGACCAATTCTTTTCGATAATTCGCGCCCCAAAAAGGCTAACCGAATAGCTTCATCTGTTGTTTTGGCACCTGCCGTATTAGGTAATAACCAAAATCTTTTCCAATTTATAGCCGTTAGTATACTATCGTTCTTAGAAATATTTAATAAATTGAGTCTTCTTATAGCAACGGTTACCATTTCACTTTCACTCTCTAATAAACATTGGACCATTTCGTTTAGAGTTTTATATTTTCCAGTACCAGTAATAAGACGAGAAGTAAAAGTTTTCCCTGCAATAATTAATTCATCTTTGTTTAACATAATTTGACTATAGTTAATTAATCGTATAATAACACATAAAATTGAAGTTTAACATAGCTAATTATAAATTAGCTACTACTGCAAATTGATTGCTAGTTCTAAGCACATTATATATGTGCTGTATAATTTATAATATATCGAAATAATAGAAGCGAGTGACGCGATTCGAACGCGCGACGTCAACCTTGGCAAGGTTGCGCTCTACCACTGAGCTACACTCGCAAATAATATGTACCTCGTATTATACATATAAAGCGTTAAAAAAGAAAATTATGAACCTTATTTATCGATTTCAAAGGCTCATAATTTATGATATTATCCTAATCTTATTATTCAAAATCTTTTCGATTTGGATTTCTTGAAGGATCATTAGATAAAAATCCGAATATAAATAATGAACTAAACCCTGTTACAATGGCATAAACAAATAGTTTTAAGAAATATAAACTAATCATAAGGATTCTCCGATAAAATTTATTTAAAATAATTATATATCAACAAATAAATATTATGCAATTAAACTTCGATATATATCTAAACTTAATTGCACCAGACTAATCTTCTACAAAATCTGTATCAATAACTGTGTCACCAGGACTTGTTTGTTGTTGCGATGTTGGTTCTGATTCTGTATTAGTTCCATTTGCTATCTCTTCCCCTACTGTTTGAGAGATTTTCTTTAAATCTTCCATTTTCATTTTAAGGTTTTCGTTATCAAAATCTTCATTTTGTAATATATCACGTACGGATTTAATAGCCGCTGTCAGAGTTTCTTTCTTTTCTACAGATAATTTATTCTCATATTCTTTTAATTGTTTTTCATTCTGGTAACAAATTAAATCTGCTTCATTTCTTAGATCAATTTTTTCTTTTTTCTCTTTATCTAATTTAGAAGATTCTTCTGCCTCTTTTATCATTCTTTCTACTTCATCTTGTTCTAAGCTTGAAGCATTTTGAATGCTGATACGTTGTGTTTTCCCAGTTCCTTTATCTTTTGCAGTAACAGATAAAATTCCACTTGCATTGATATCAAATGTTACCTCAATCTGTGGAACTCCTCTTGGGGCAGCTGGTATTCCCTCAAGTTTAAAATTACCTAAACTTTTATTATCTTTTGCTAATTTACGTTCTCCTTGCAAAACTTCAATATCAACACTTGGCTGATTATCTGCTGCTGTTGAAAAAGTTTCTGATTTTTTAACTGGAATTGTAGTATTACGAGCAATCATAACAGTCATTAATGAACCTAATGTTTCAACTCCTAATGATAATGGAGTAACATCTAATAAAAGAATATTTTTAACTTCACCAGCTAATACACCCCCTTGAACAGCCGCTCCAATTGCTACAACCTCATCTGGATTTACGGTTTGATTCGCTTCTTTTTCAACAATTTTTGAGACTAAGTTTTGAATAGCTGGGATACGTGTAGATCCACCTACTAATACTAATTCATTAATCGCACTTCTGTCAACACGAGCATCTTTTATTGCTGCCTCCACCGGTAAACGACAACGATTTATTAAGTCCTCGCAAAGTTCCTCAAATTTCCCTCGAGTTAGTGTTTCTTCTATATGCTTTGGTCCATCTTGGTTAGCCGTAATAAATGGTAAATTTATAGTGGTTTCTGACAGACTTGATAATTCAATTTTAGCTTTTTCAGCGGCTTCTGTTAATCTTTGTAAGGCTTGTGGATCCGAAGTTAAATCAATACCCTCTTTATCCTTAAAACTCTTAAGAATGTAATTAACAATTTTTTTATCAAAATCATCTCCACCCAGCTTTGTATCACCGGAAGTCGCTAATACCTCAAAAACCCCGTCACCAACTTCTAACAAAGAAACATCAAATGTTCCACCACCTAAGTCAAAAATAATTACTAACTCATTATTTTTCTTTTCAAGACCGTAGGCTAATGAAGCTGCTGTTGGTTCATTAATAATTCTCTTAACCTCTAATCCTGCAATTCTTCCAGCATCTCTTGTTGCTTGTCGTTGGGCATCATTAAAGTATGCTGGAACTGTTATTACAGCTTCATTAATTGTTTCCCCCATATATAAACTAACATCATTTGAGAGCTTTCGTAGTATTTGTGAAGAGATCTCTTCGGGACTAAATTGCTTCTCCATATTCGAACAAACAATTTTTACATTATCTTTGTTGTCACCTATCAGCTCATAAGAAACTTCCTTAGATTCTGTACTTAGTTCACTAAATTTCGATCCCATAAAACGCTTTATTGATGAAAAAGTATTCTCGGGATTAATAACTGCTTGTCTTTTAGCAATTTGTCCCACTAAAAGATCTTTATTTTTAGTATAAGCAACAATTGAAGGAGTTGTTCTAGAACCTTCTGTATTATTTACCACTGTTGGTTGGCCACCTTCCATTACTGCTACAACGGAGTTAGTCGTCCCAAGATCTACCCCGAATATTTTACCTGAATTATTAACCATATATTTTTAATCCTCATAATATATATATAATTATAATTATAAAAACTAGAATAATCTCAATAAGGTCTTTTAATCATTTCAAAATTTAAATTAACTTGATAATATTAATTTACCTTATCCTACATAACCTAGGAATATTTTTTATATTAAAATACTTGAGAGGAAAGAGAGGGATTCGAACCCTCGGTACAAAGATTATTCGTACAATAGATTAGCAATCTAACGCTTTAAGCCACTCAGCCATCTCACCCTGGGAATAACTCTGGCTGGATTTGAACCTGCGACCAAGGGCTTATGAGTCCCCTACTCTAACCGCTGAGCTACAGAGTCTTTTTATATTATTAAAAGACAACCTATTGTATCATAAATACAATATTATTTGTTTAACACTGACCAGACAAATAGAATTTTTTTCATTTCTTTTTTTTTTTTGACAAAAAGGATATCTTTAGGATAATATTGTATTATCCTAGTAGTTAGATTACGGAATATATAAGGGGGTTGTAGCTCAATTTGGTTAGAGTATCACCCTGTCACGGTGAAAGTTGCGGGTTCGAGTCCCGTCAGTCCCGATATAATATATTTATTAAATAAATACTAATTAGCTTTATTGCTAACAACAATACACTCCGTTGTTAAGATCATACTAGCTATCGATATAGCATTCTGTAAAGCAGAACGAGTTACTTTTGCCGGATCAACTATCCCTGAGTCAAACATGTTACCAAATTTATTTATTTCAGCATTGTAGCCAAACTCAAAAGAATTTTCTTCAACTAAATCTGTAATGACGCTGCCATTTTTACCGGTATTTTCAGCAATTCTTTTTAATGGTTCTTTAATGGAATCTGCTAAAATATAGGCTCCAATAAGTTGATCATCTTTTAAATTCTGTTTTGCCCACAATTTTAATGGAGTTGATAAATGAGTTAAAGTCGAGCCCCCTCCAGGGATAATACCTTCCTCAACAGCTGCGCGCGTCGCATTTATTGCATCTTCAAGTCGTAATTTTTTATCTTTCATTTCTGTTTCTGTAACCGCACCAACCTTTATAACTGCAATTCCACCAGAAAGTTTTGCAATTCGATCTTTTAATTTTTCGACTTCATATGCGATATCATTCATTGTTATTTGTTTTTTCAACTGCTCACAACGATTTTTAATATTCTCAACATTACCTTTGGTAATAATAGTAGTTGAATCTTTTGTGATAGTCATTCTGGAAGCATTTCCTAGTAGATCTAATTCAATACTATCTAATCTTAAACCTAGTTCTTCTGTAATTAACGTTCCCCCTGTTAAAATAGCAATATCTTCTAATAGAGCCTTACGGAAATCCCCAAATCCTGGAGCTCGAATAGCAACTACATTAACAATACCTCTTAATTTATTTAAGACCAAAGTAGACAAAGCTTCTTTTTCTATATCTTCAGCAATTATTAGGAGAGGTCGCTTTGTAAATGCAACCTTTTCTAGAATCGGTATTAAATCTTGTTGAACTAAAGTTAATTTTTTGTTTGTAATTAAAATGAAAGGGTTTTCATATTCTACTTCTCCTTTTTCAGGATTTGTTATAAAATAAGGAGAAATAAATCCCTTATCTAATCTCATTCCATCAGTAATAGCGAGCTCAATAAATGTATTATTACTTTCCTCTAAAGAAATAATACCATCACGTCCTACTGTTTTAAGTGCTTTGGCAATCATAGCACCAATTTCTTTATCATTTCCTGACGAAATTGTCGCAACTTGTTCTATTGCCATATTATCTTCAATAGGACGTGCGTAATCTAAAATTTGAGTTGTTAAATATTTAGCAGCTTTTTCTAATCCAAATTTTATGGAAATTGGGTTAGACCCTGCGGCAACATTCTTCATTCCTTTCTTTACAATGGCATATGCTAAAACAGTTGCTGTTGTTGTTCCGTCACCAGCTACATCATTTGTTTTTGATGCAGCTTGTCGTATTAAAGACACACCAGTATTAAAAATATTATCTTCTAATTCAATTTCTTTTGCAATACTAACACCATCATTAATTATTTGTGGTGAACCATGTTTTTTGTCTAAAACGACATTTCTTCCTTTAGGTCCTAGGGTAACTGAAACTGCTTCTACTAGAACTTTCATGCCTTTTTCTAAAGCTTGCCTAGCATCTTCTTGATATAATATTTTTTTACTCATAACATTATTTAAAAAAAAAGATTTTGAAAATAAAGAGATTTTTAATTTGAAAAGAAAAGTTTAAGTAGTAACTTAAAAAATTCGAAGAATTAGGATATTTTTAACCTGATTATCCTTTAGTTTCCTTATTTTATGAAAAAGATAACTAATCCTCTACTCTACAAGGTATTAATAAGAAATTGATTATTCCTTCAAAGTAAAGTTTCTTTGACCGAATAATCAATTTCTTATTAATACCCAATATGTGAAATCAAAGTTAGTATTTACCAACCTTTTTCAGATTGAGATAATACAAAATTAGCCACATCTTCAATATCAGCTTCAGATAAGCGGCCCCCAAAAGCTGGCATAGCATTTTTCCCATTTGTTACCTGATAAGTAATAGCATCAACACTATTCATTTGGTTTGTTCCTAATGCATCTTTTTTCAAAGTTTTTTCAGGCATAATAACATTATTTCCACCAGCATGACATGCAGAACAGTTCGCAGTGAAAACACTTTCTCCATTATTAATATCTACAGCTTCTGCTGGGTTATAAAAACTAATTAGGGTTAAGCATGAAATAAAGAAACCCAAGAAAAAATTTTTCATTAGTAATTCTTCTATGAAGTTATTTTTAATTTAATAAAATAAAAATCTATTATTTTTTTAACTTAGAGTACGAGATTAAAAATCTTTCTGACTTTAACTAAATTAATTAATAATAAATTTTTCCGCCACCCCATTTCTCAGAAACAATTTTGGGTTGTAACAAGATATGACCTGCAATATCTACTAAATCATTTTCATCTAACGATCGCATTCTTGTAAAAATATTCGCACTCTTAATACTTGGATGAATTTCTGCAATAGATTCTAATCCATCATAAGTTGTTGGATTTTTCATATAGTCAACCAATCCTGTTACATTATTACGTGAAGGTGTTGCTAAACTTAAAGCTTCAGTATCAAGTCCTAAATTTGGATTTGTCTTTGTTATACCCCCAACATGACATTGTCCACAGCTTGAATTAAATAATCGTTTTCCTCGTTTAACCTGTTCTGGAGTTAAAACTATTGTTTTACCATCACTTGTTGCTGGTATTGTTCTTGTTGCTTCATCTAGTTCTATGGCTAAAACTGATGAACTACCTAAACTTAGTAAACAAGCAATAGTTACACTTGCAAAAACTTTTTTAAACATAATGAATGGAATATATAAAAGATCTTAATTAATGAAACAAAAAAACAATCGTGAGTACAAAATCTTACTTAATTTTATTAAAATAAATTTCTAGTAATTTTATTTGTTCTTTAATTTTGCAGCAATCAAACCTCTGAGACGAATATTTTCCCAACCAGCGGCAAGAGCAATGCTAACTAAAAGAACTTGACTAAATAATAAGATTGGATCAAGTCGCCACCCATGAATAATTAAAATAGCTCCATAAATTAGGCCTAACGTTGTAAAAAAAATGTCCTCATCCCTCGAAAGCTCAGGTCTTATACTCCTTAAAAAGTATAAAATTAATACACCAAAAATTATTAAAAGTCCTAAAAGAAAATTTGCCCCAAAAACTATATTTATCATAAATTAGTAGGTCTTTGAAAAATTAATTATTGTTTAAGTCAAAATTTTTAAAAAATTTATTTATTTTTATTAAGAATAAAGATTCTGACTTTGAATATTTTTATTTATAATTATTATTTTTTTGGAGAAACACGAGTTATGGCATCTTTTTGACTAACAAACAATAAGGCAAGACTAATAGGTAATACTACAATAAGACCACCAGCAACTAAGCTGGATAAGAAATTTGTTAACGATGGTGTCATAATTTTAATTTTTCTCTATTTCTTCTAACAAAATATAGTTTCTTGAAATATATAAAGGATATATAATTCTAGAAATCATAATCTTTAATAAAGACTTTAAATCATTTTCGAAGAATACATAAAACCTACTAGATTATAATTAATTTGGAAACATTTTTTTGTAATTAAATTCAAGCTCATCTAAGCTATTGTAAATTGACTTTGTTGAATCATCAGATTCTACAATTGAAATACAAGTTTTTTTCTTCTTTTTTTTAAAACTTACTATCCCTTCTACACAAGCATATAAAGTATAATCTCTTCCTACACCTACATTTTTACCAGGTTCAAAACTTATTCCTCTTTGTCTTATAAGAATATTTCCAGGCTGTACTTTATGACCATGGAAACATTTAACACCAAGACGTTTTGATTTAGAATCTCGTCCATTTTTTGTACTACCAGCACCTTTTTTATGAGCCATTTTTATTTTCTGCTAATTTATGAAAAATAATCGATTTCTTTATGCATAATTGATTAATCATTAGTAATTAATACTTATTATTTTTTAATAAGTTCATCCTAAAAATTAGAAACAATTTAAATAATATTAATAGTATAGTAGAGGAGAATTAATTTACATTCAGTAATATACAATTGATTTTAGGATTTTGTAAATTTCAGAATTATAAATTCTAAGAATTTAAAAGAGTTTTTTCACTTTTCAAAACATGAATTTTTATCTAACTATTTTTTGACAAAAGAGTAGTTTTATATATATAATATACAATAGGTCGAAAGTAAGGGGAAACATAAATAGATATAAAAAAGTAATAGTGACTATCATAAGATATTTGTAAGAGCAAAAAAAATTAATATTTAGGTTCTTAGTATATCATCCTAGTAACTTATATTATATTAAAAATTACTACAAAAAAAACAGCTTTAGCTTCGAAGTCCTAAAAATTAAGAGACGAAAAAGTATAAAAAAATCTACAATAAGGAATAAAAAACTAATGAGTTTTAAAAGTTTAGTTACAGTTGAGAGATTTATGAATAATAAACTTATCAAATCTGTCGAGCAACCACATCTGAAAGAAAATTTAAAAGAAGTATTTGTCGGAGATACAGTAAAGGTTGGAATCTCTGTAGAAGAAGGTAATAAAGAAAGAGTACAGTTTTACGAAGGAATTATTCTTGCAAAGAGCAAGAGTTGTATAAATTTTACAATATCAGTGAGAAAAGTATTTCAAGGAATTGGTGTAGAACGAGCATTCTTAGTTAATTCTCCTAAATTTGTATCGATGGAAATACTTAAATCTTCACGTGTGAGCAAATCTAAATTATACTATTTGCGTAATATTATCGGTAAAGCTGGTCGTTTAAAGCAAAGTTATAAAAAAAAATAATTTGCATCTGGCTGGGTTCGAACCAGCGGTGTTCTAATAAGAATACGGATTATGAGTCCGCTGCCTTCAACCACTCGGCCACAGATGCTAATATATTTAGGGGAATTAGTTAGTTTATATTTATCATCTGGGATAAATATAAATTTTATAACTCGTCTAGATTAATAAAGATAGGATAAACATTTTATAAATGTTTATAAAAAATAAAATCATCTTTTATTTTTTTATATCAATAATTCTTTTTCTAAAAGAATCTAGACCTACTAAATTTAGATGAATCGTATAGTAAATTTAATATACTTCTTCTAAATTAATTTCGTGTTGATTTTAAGACCAACCCACCTTTAACTAAATAGATCTTTATTTTCAACGCACAATGTATTATAGTATGATTTTAGTTCAAAAGTCAAGTTATTATAAAAATATAAAACTTAGTATAAATTTTTCTTTATTTATTATTAAAAAGATCACATATTTTACTTAGTTGCTAGAACTAAAGCTGAAAATGCTGGTGGGTCTAAAATTGCTAATTGTGATAACATTTTACGGTTCAAAATAATTTTAGATTTTTTTAAATTATGTATAAATTCATGATATTTTAAGTTGTAGTGGTTAACCGCTGCGTTAATTCTTGTGATCCATAATTGGCGAAAAACCCTTTTTTTCTTTTTTCTTCCACTATAGGCATATACTAAGCTTTTTATTACTTGCTGATTTGCAATGCGAAATAAACTTGAATGGGCTCCACAAAATCCTTTTGCGAGCTTTAAAATTTTATTTCTTCGTTTTCTAGCAACATTTCCACGTTTGACTCTAACCATCACTCTTATTATTATTATAGCCTAATAAACTAACATTTTTCTTATTGCTAATTACTACCTTAAAACGTTTTTATTATTAATAATAAATATGTTTTTCAAACTAATTTAACTTTCTTATTAGTGTAAGTAAATGAAAAATTGTTCGAAAAAATTATGGAGGAGCTGGTGGGATTTGAACCCACGTCCATTTAAAAAATTATCAAACTAATCACTTAACTCACAGATTTAGCTATTAATTTAAAATTAATAACAAAAAGTAGATCAGTTGAGATTTATCATTTAGATTATAAATATAAATTTTATATTCATATTATATAGTTACTAATATGACCAAAACTAAATTTTTCAAAATTATAGCGCAAATCGAATCATTTACCTACTTCAATCAACGATTAGACAATTGACTGATGTTAAAACTCAAGAATTTTATGCAAACACTAGGTTTTTTTTAAAATTAATAATATTATTTGCAATTATTTTATATTCTAAGACTTAAGTCTGCTTAGCAATTAGTATAATCTTAAATGTCGAAACCAATACAGCCCCTAAATTATTTTATTTAAATTCTTAGAGTAAAATTTTATGAGAGTTTTTAAAATTATAAACCTTCTATTCTATTAAAAATAGCTCTGAATAACATAACTAATAGCTAGTAAAAAATAGAAGATCGTTAATAATTGAATAAAGTTATCAATTGACTTTTCTGCACGGCTAGAACTTTCAAACAATTTAAATGGGGCTAAATTTTCTTGTAAACTTTGTTCATTTGGACTTCTTATTAATATCACTAATATTAATAAGATATTAAGGACTATCGACAATACACCAAAAATATTCATATAGTTCATGGTAGTAGACCTTTAATATAAGAAATAATTTAATAACTTCAATAATGTAATTATTATTATATTATTAATTATTTTTATTTTATTTTTATTTTATTCTCCTTGGACTTTTAATAATAAAAAGCCAAGAGATAACCCAATTATTACCATACTAAAACATAAAATACTAATCGATAAGATTTCTCCGCCCATAAATTATTTTATCCTTATATATAAATTATATCACTTTAAAACCCGTTACGACCCCACACTACTAAAGAAAGAGAAAATGTAAATATCATCATAATGGTAGCCCAACCTAAACTAATTATATCCATTGGTATTCCTTAAATTTTGAAAATATATAATCAATATAATATATATTATATAACTGAATTTTACGAGAAGTCAAACTCAACACAATGTATATAAGGCTGAAATTTACAGAGCATTTTTTAAAATGTTTATTTGCTGATAAATTGTTATATAATATAATATATATTTAGATACTAGTAAGTAAGGAGGTTGTTATGGGCTAATTTATTAAAAGGGAAAAATTTAAATGGTAAGTGCACTAGTTCTAAGACATTAATGCTATAAGTTCAATTACTATAAAAAAGTTAAATTTTTACATATTTAAAGTAAGAGATGAACGTCCTCCAATAATTTATTTATATTAGATATAGGATAAAAAATATGACTAAGTCCATGAATGTTAACAAAAATAATGAAACAGCAGTGAAAACAAAAACACCTGCAAGTGAATCTTTACTTACGCCAAGATTTTACACAACAGATTTTGAAGCAATGGCGAAATTAAATGTTGAATCTAATAAAGCCGAGCTTGAAGCAATCATAGAAGAATTTCGTATAGATTATAACCAGCATCATTTTATTCGTGATCAAGAATTTAATCAATCTTGGGCGCATTTTGATAAACGTACAAAGTCTCTTATGACAGAATTTTTAGAACGATCGTGCACAGCTGAGTTCTCAGGCTTTTTATTATATAAGGAATTATCAAGAAACCTTAAAACTACAAACCCTTTGTTAGCAGAAGGATTTGCTTTTATGTCTAGAGATGAAGCAAGACACGCAGGGTTCTTAAATAAATCAATGAGTGATTTTAATTTAACTTTAGATTTAGGGTTTTTAACAAAAAGCCGTAAATATACTTTCTTCTCACCCAAATTTATTTTTTACGCAACATATTTATCAGAGAGAATTGGTTATTGGAGGTATATAACAATTTATCGTCATCTAGAAAAGAACCCTGAATATCGTATATACCCAATATTTAGATTTTTTGAAAGTTGGTGCCAAGACGAAAATAGACATGGTGATTTTTTTGCTGCTATTTTAAAATCGCAACCAAAATTATTAACTACCACTGTAGCAAAATTATGGTGTAGATTCTTTTTACTATCTGTTTTTGCAACTATGTATCTAAATGATTTACAGCGAAGTAGTTTTTATGCAACTCTAGGGTTAGATGCAAGAAAATTTGATATTCATGTTATTAAGAAAACAAACCAAAGTGCAGGGCGTTTATTTCCTGTTATTTTAAATGTAGATCATCCAAGTTTCTTTAAACATTTAGATAAATGTGCTGAAGCAAATTTAGAATTAATTAAGGTTGATGAACAGGAAAAAGCTCATTATGGTCACTTAATCCAAAACGTTATATACTTTTTCCAACGTAGCGTTAATTATTCTATTATTACTGTTAATCTCTTACAAATGATTTTCATGAAACCTTTAGATTCACAAAAATATTGGAATACTATATATTAAATTAAGTATTTAATTATTTTAAATTTAAGTAAGGTATATTAATAATTTATTCTAAAGAATAAGTATTCTTTAGAATAAAAAGAAAAAACTAAGTCTGAGTTATTATAATTAATAAGGAAAATATTATTATGAATAATAATAACGTACAAGTAGGAAAAATCGCTCCAGACTTCGAAACCGTAGCAATATATGACGAGGAAAGTTATAAGATAAGGTTATCAGATTATCGTAAGAAAAAATATGTTGTTTTATTTTTTTATCCATTAAATTTTACTTTTGTTTGTCCTACCGAAATAACTGCATTTAGTGATCGTTTCAAAGAATTTAGTTCTTTAGATACTGAGGTTTTAGGTATTTCCGTGGATAGTGAGTATTCACACTTATTATGGACACAAACTAAAAGAGAAGATGGCGGGGTTGGGTTATTAGAATACCCTTTAGTTTCGGATATAAAAAAAGAAATTAGTAAATCTTATAATATTTTGCATGAATCTGGGGTGGCTTTAAGAGGACTATTTATTATTGACAAAAATGGAATAATCCAATATTCAACAACTAACAATTTATCTTTCGGACGTAGTGTCGATGAAACCTTAAGAATTTTACAAGCAATCCAATATATAACCGAAAACCCTGATGAAGTTTGTCCTAGTGATTGGGAGCCAGGTGATGATACTATATCTTTATAAAGTTAAAGAACACAAACTCGACAATTTTAAAAAATATAGTAGTATTTTTACTCTTTAGAATTTTAGTTTATGATATAAAAAGAATACAAATAATTATGCCAAAGTTGAAAGTAAGAAAAGCTGCAAAAAAGCGTTATAAATTAATCGCCGGAAAAAAATTTATTAGACGTAAAGCTTTTAAAGGTCATTTATTAGAAAAAAAATCTCCTAAACAGAAAAAAAATTTAGCTAAACTTGTTGTAGTAAGTAAAGCAGATACAAAACAAATAAGAAAAATGTTAGTTTGCTAGAGTAGAAAACTAGACTATTTGGGTTATAATGAGCTAAAGAAGGAGCTCTAAGCCGAGAAGTATAAAATGATGAAGTAATTATACTAAAAAATAGATATTTCTTGTTATACTAATTACATATAAAAAAGTAAAAGATAATAAATAATTTTTGTAAAAAAATTTATTAGACTATAAATAAACTTCCTAATGAGAAGTTATTTATAGTTTTTTTAGCCCTAAAAAAATGTTAGTTTCATAAAATCTATAAGTCATATTTTCTCGAGTTAGGTTAGTTTTAAATCTTTTTATATAGTTTAAGAGTTGATAAATAAGAATTTTTATTGGCATACTGAGAAGATGCATTTTATTATTTTTTCTGTTTTCTAGATACAAAAGTATGGATAAGTTATTCTTTATATTTCCGAGTTCAAAAATTATTTACCTAGACTTAGACTTAAATTTCATTTTTTTATAGCTTTATATTATGCGCTTTCTCGACCCTATTGTAATTTTTTTTCATTCCTACCTAAAGTTTTTAAACTTTAACCATTAACTTTAATCTCCACCCTTTTAAAGTAGTCTCAAATTTTTTCTTCTAATTGATAAAAAAATTTGTTCCCATATGCATATGGTAATAATTTGTTAATAACTAATAGGAATTGTACTTTTTGGTGTTTATTAACAAATAAATTTAATATTGCTAAGATTCTATAATTAAAATTTGTCTTTACTTACCAATATTTATTTTTGGGTAGGATTCAATTTCTCACATATTAAAACATTTGTATAATCTCTTTTTTTATGTTTGCACTCTAATTTATAATCTTTTTTCTCTAGGATTCATTTATTCTTAAATATAACATATACGTATACATATATATATATATATATAGAATCTAAGGATTTCCTTTTATATTCTATATATATATATCTTTATAGACCAAGCTTATTTCCACGACGATATTGGAGAAAAGCTGCAACGAATAGACCAATTAAGGTTACTGGAATAATTCCAAGCACCATACCAAAAAGAAGAGGTTCAATCATAATATAATATTCTTATAAAGAAATTATTACTAAAATAATTAGGATATTAAGCTTACCAGCCTTAAATAAAAATTTAATTCTATTATAGTTAAACTCTTAATATTCTTAATATATTATTAAATAAGGTAGTTTTAAAGTTTTGATGGAATTAGTATTCTTAAGTATTTTATCTAAAACCAACTGAAGCTTGCCAAAGAAAGGCAAGTAATAAAAAAAGAACTGGTACAACTGGTAAAATATCTACAATGGGGCTGTACATTGAGTATAACTCTGGTAACTTTGTTAGTAATATGATTTCCATACTTTATTAATCTGTGTGTAAAAATAATATCGAACAATTATATTCAATAAAATAGAGTTAGATACTATTATAGTATATAGCATATAACAAGGTCTAGCCTTATGTAAAATTTCTCTTAGTTTTATCTATTAACTTTAACTTTTTTATCAAAAGCCTACTTTTATACATAGTAAAGACAAAATCTTTAATTTTTATCTCTTTTACAAGTCACTAATCATTTTATCTTTTTTACTTATAATCATTCAGGATAGATTCATTGTAAATTTTAAAGAAGCGAAATTTAAACAAACCAACCATAACTATGTAGACCTTGTCCCAAAAAATTAACTCCAAGATAGCAAACCCAAACAACAAAAAATCCAAGACTAGAAATAATGGAAGGTATTTTACCGTTTAAACCTACTATTAATCGAACATGTAAATATGCAGCGAAATTTAACCATGTAATTAAAGCCCAGGTTTCTTTTGGATCCCAGCTCCAATACGATCCCCAAGCTTCATTCGCCCATACCGCTCCTGCAATTATACCAATTGTTAAAAAAGGAAACCCTAAACTTATAGATCTAAAGCTCCAGCTATCTATATTATATAGAAAATTTGTACGAATATTTAAAACACTATCTTGTTCTTCCTTATAAATTAAGTGTAGTCCTAAATTTAAATATTCTTCTCGACTTTTTAATCCTAAATCCTGTCTAATAGACTTTTCATATGCAGCTGTTCTTATTGGCATAGTTCTTACATAATCTTCGAATTCTAGAAAAACTACCAAATAAAGAATTGCCAATGATGAGCCAACAATCAATAAAGAATAACTTAGCATCATTAAACTAACATGCATCATTAACCAGTTTGATTGTAAAGCAGGAACTAAAGCGCTTGCTTTTTGCATTTCAAGAGGTAATTTAAATACTGCGAAGGCAGTGATAAATAAAACAATTGGTAGAATAATACCACCAAATACTGGACTTTGAATTTTATATTCCAGTACTTGATAAACAAATAATAATAGACAAGATAAGAATAATAATGATTCGTATAGATTGCTTAAGGGAAAATAACCAAATTCAATCCAACGATCAGTTAAAAGAACAAAAAGACTTAAAGTTGCAAATCGTGAAGTAATTTTTGCTATGTTTCGCAAAATTTTTGTGTCCCTCATCGATATAATACTCCAATAGGCCGCAGTACACAGAAAACAAGATAAAAATACACTATTACTAACCAAACTAATATTTTCACTTACAATTGACATTTTTTTTATCCTTTTTTTAATCTTGTAGATAATTAATATTTAATTTTTGTAATTTCTAACATTTTATTATCTGAAAGTTGTAATTTTTATTTAATTAATATTAAAATTTAATCATAATTTAAATTGAAGGAAATATTTATTTTTAAAATACCTTTATTGATCTTTTTTAAACGAAGGGATATTGCCCAAAAATCGAGATTTAAAAAATAAAAATGAAATAATGGACAATATTATCCTAGTACAATTTTCTTTAATGCGTCAAGTTGTACAGTTTTTTTATTAAAGATATATTTTTTCCTTAAATTAATTCAATTTGATCTTGATCTAAATATCTTCTATTTTTCTAATAGTCGTTTACTTCTATTATAACTGTAAATAAACACGAGGATTGAAATTATTAATCTGAATTAATTGTTTAATTCTCCAATGTTCGATCATTAGATTGAAAACAAGATAAAAATATGTAATATTTTGTTGAGCGCTAGATTTAGATATAACTTTTATATACTAATACATAACAAGGATTTTCTTTAACCGAATTTATTCTTTCAAAATAATAATTAGCAATTGTTTAAAGTGGAATTCACTAATAAATATTTCTTCG